TTGAACTGGTTAAATTCTACCAACGCTAAAGAAATAGGAACCCTTTATTTAATTTTTGCAGTATTTGCAGGAATGATAGGAACAGCTTTTTCTGTTCTTATTAGATTAGAATTATCTTCTCCTGGGGTTCAATTTTTACAAGGAGATCATCAATTATTTAATGTAATAATTACAGCTCACGCTTTCATTATGATCTTCTTTATGGTAATGCCTGGTCTAGTAGGTGGATTCGGTAATTACTTCTTACCTATCCACTGTGGAAGTCCTGATATGGCTTTCCCTAGATTAAATAATATTTCATTCTGGTTATTACCTCCTTCATTAATTTTATTACTTCTAAGTTCATTAGTAGAAAATGGGGCTGGAACAGGATGGACGGTATATCCTCCTTTATCTGGAATTCAATCACACTCTGGTGGTTCTGTAGATTTAGCTATCTTCAGTTTACACCTTGCTGGAGTTTCTTCTCTATTAGGAGCTATTAATTTTATAACTACTACTCTAAATATGAGAACTAATGGTATGTCTTTACATAAATTACCTTTATTTGTATGGGCTATTTTTGTAACAGCTATATTATTATTATTATCTTTACCTGTTTTAGCTGGTATACAATTAGTGCCAGCTTTAAATTCGGCTATATGCTGGGAACCGTTCCCTTTATTTAAGGAAACATTATCAGCAGGAAACCTTTTCGATTTGAATCTTATCGGGATCCTCAGAGACTATACGCCGGAATTTATCTGTTGTAATATATTACCTTTATTTCAAGTAAAAACAAACAAGACTATAGAGTATAAAGATTTATCTGATTTAAATTTTAGTTCTTATTTGGCAGGTATAATCGAAGGAGATGGTACCATTATAGTACCTAAAACTGAAAGATCAGTTAAAGATAAAATTAACTATCCTTCAATACAAATTGTTTTTCATTTGAAAGATATGCCTTTAGCCTTAATGATTCAAAAAGAATTAAAAAATGGATCACTATCTAGAAAAAAAGGAGTAAATGCTTATATTTTAACTATTAATAATTATGAAGGATTATTGTTATTAACTTCAATAATTAATGGTAATATGAGAACTCCTAAAATTTTTGCTCTATATAATTTAATTGATTGGTTAAATGCTAATTTTGAAGAAATTGATATTTCTAAGAAACCTTTAAACAATAGTCCTTTAGATTCTAACGCTTGGTTAGCTGGTTTTATTGAAGCTGAGGGTCTTTTTTCTGTAAGAACTACATCTACTTCTAAAAATTTCAAAGTTGAATGTAAGTTAGAAATAAGTAACAGACAAAAAGATCATAAAGGTAGAAATAATTTAGATTTTATAGAAATTCTCGGTAATTTCTTACTTTCTACCGTGAAATCTATTAAAGTTGATAAACCTCAACCTCGTTATAGAATTAGAACAACTAGTTTAAAAGGAAATTTAATATTAATTAACTATTTAGATACCTTTCCATTATTTGGTAGTAAATATTTAGATTATAAAGATTGGGCTAAAGTTTTAGATCTTTATAAATCAGGTCAATTTAAATATGAAACTAATATTGACAAAATTCATTTAATTAAATCTTATATGAATGAGAACAGAACTGTTTTTACTTGGGATCATTTAAATCAATTTTACAACTTAGATAATTAAGATATAGTCCGAACTACCTTGTGAAAGGTAGAGTATCTACCTTGAAGTTAATTGCTTCTTGAGACTTTATAAGTCATAATGCTTTGCCTTGTAGATCAACATAACTTATTTTAATAAGGTTTATTAATAAGTTTTGATTATAATTTCTTTAACACCGACAGGTTCCGATTTAATGATTATTACTCAAGTCACAACTATATTATTTAAACCATTTATGGTAGGTGTAATTTATTACATATTACATATAATAAGATTTAATAATAAAGTAACAATTATAGAATTTTTATTAACAGTCTCTTTAATATATCAAGTTGCTAACTTAATTGAAATATTTATTAATAGTTTTACCTATTATAGTAGTATATCAGACTTTAAATTATGGATGAGTGATAATACTAATACTAATGAAAATATATTTAGAAATAGAGATATTCCTGATTATCCTAGATTAATTAGAGATCTTTCTACTAATATTGCTGCTTTGAGTGCTAAAAGATTTATTACTAGAGCTTTAGTTTTAACTATAGCAAATGTTTGTAATATTCTATCTGATCTTGTATCTAGTGTAGAAAGAGCTAATTATTGGATTGATCAGTATAATTTCTTTATGATAACAGGTAGATTAAGAGGTGAACAAAATGGAACTGGTCTTTTTGAAAGAGGAACTATTCCTTTTGATAATCAAGGAGATACTGGAAATTCAAATTGTTTAGGAGATACTTCTAATTTTACAAGTAACTTTGATTTTATCAAAGAAATTTTATCACCAGTAAATCATTCTATACCATTAGAAACTTTAATAAATATTCATTTTCTTATGAATCTTGGTTTATTTATAATGGTTATTTGTTTAATAATGATCACTATTTTTTTATGTATTAACTTAATAATTTTATTTAATAAGGATTACTTTTTAAATAGAGTTAAAAATAAATATGTGTTAATGTATGTAAAATATGTTGCATTTATAACAAGAATAGATATTTTTGTTATAATTTTTGTTATTTTAGTATCACAATGTTTTATGGCATATGTATTACATTATTTAATAATTCACCCTATAATAATAAAATAAGTAAAATGGCTATTACAATGTTATTAACAGATAGAAATTTTAATACTAGTTTCTATGACCCTGCTGGAGGTGGTGATCCTATATTATATCAACACCTTTTTTGGTTCTTCGGTCATCCAGAGGTTATAAATATTGGCTTCTTAACGTTGCTATATGCTGGGACTACTTCGATATTTAGTTTTAAATACTCCCTCTTAAATGATATAGTAAAAAAGTTAAAACGATGAAGTAAATCAGCAAGTAACAGTTTATTATATATTAAATTTATTAATTTTAATAAAACTGGAACTTCAGAGACTTTACGCAACGAAATTGGTGAAATCACAGAAAAAATAAAAAATGTATCTGTTCATGTACCTACTCATTTGAAACCAGCTAATGATATAGAATTTGGTTATTATTTAGCTGGTCTAATAGATGGAGTTGGTAATTTTAGTAGTAAACAACAATTAGTAATTGTATTTAATTCTTTAGATGTTTCTTTAGCTTATTATATTAAAAATAGACTAGGTTATGGTAGTATTCGAAAAGTTAAAAATAAAAATGCTATATTATTAATTATAGCTGCTAAAAAAGGTCTGGAAAAAGTAATTAATTTAATAAATGGAAAAATTAGAACAGAAAATAAAGTTAATCAAATAACTAAAAATATACTAAATCATGAAAAATTTAGTGAATTTAGTAAAACAATTAGTTTCAATTGTTGTTTAGATAAAAATTTAGAAAATCATTGGTTAGCTGGATTTACTGATGCTGATGGAATTTTCCAAATTAAAACTATTAATCTTCAAAATAAGATAGAAATACGATTAAATTTCCAAATCGATCAAAAAAAAGATCAAATTTTAATATTAATTAAGGATTTTTTAGGCGGTAATATAGGATATAGACATAGTCAAGATACTTATTATTACGGATCCACTAGTTTTGGTTCAGCTAAAACAGTTATTAATTATTTTGATCACTATCATTTATTATCTAGTAAATATATTAATTATTTAAAATGGAGAAAAGCATATATAATTATTCAGAATAAAGATCATTTAAATAATTCTGGTATTGAAAAAATTATTAAATTAAAAAATACTAGTTTAAATAATATATATTAATAATCAAGATATATAATTATTATGTGTTCACCAATTTAAGATAAAGTCCTAACAAGGATGTTAAGTTCTTGAGTATTAATTGGAATAGATTATTATTTTTATAATGACTATTCGTTTAATCAAAATTTTTTGTTATATTTTAATTATTCCAGGTTTTGGTATAGTTAGTCATATTGTATCTACTTTCTCAGGTAAACCTATATTTGGTTATTTAGGAATGGTATATGCTATGTTCTCTATTGGAATCCTGGGATTCTTAGTATGGAGTCACCATATGTTCTCAGTTGGTTTAGATGTTGATACGAGAGCTTATTTTACAGCAGCTACTATGGTAATTGCTGTACCTACGGGTATTAAAATTTTCTCTTGGTTAGCTACTTTATACGGTGGAAGTTTAAGATATAATACACCATTATTATTTGTGTTAGGATTCTTAGCTTTATTCACTATAGGTGGGTTAACAGGAGTAATTTTATCTAATGCTTCATTAGATGTTGCTTTCCATGATAGAATTAAAAAAGATCCTAATTATGTTCTTAAATTCTGGGTAGGATTAATGGACGGTGATGGAAGTATTCAAGTCAATCATTTTAGAAATAAAAATCTTCAATATAGAATAGTTCTTAAATTAAAATATTGTTCTGAGAATCTATCTATGTTAAATTTAATTTCTGACTATATTGGAGGTAAGATAAAAATAATTAGGAATAATAAATTTATTATTTGGGATGTAAATAATAGAAAACAAATCCAAAAAATTCTTAAATTATTTATTAAATATCCTCCTCTAACTACCAGATTAAGAGCTCAATTAGCATTTATGCTTGAATGTTTTGAACAGAACAATGTTAAATGGTATTTGAATGCAAGAGATAAAAAATATTTAAACAATAATGTTGAAATTCCAAATATTGAGAATAGTTATTTTAATGAATGGTTAGCTGGTTTTATAGAAGCAAAAGGATGTTTCTCTATAAGAACTACTAAAAATAATCATTCCTTTTCAATTGGAATAAATGACGATAAATATATCTTAGATAAAATTAAAAGTCAATTTAATATTACAAATCAGGTTAGAAAAATAGACGATAGATTATGGTATATTGAAATTTATCGTAAATTAACATTAATAAATATTATTAATCATTGTTTTGAATATCCTTTACTTGGAGAAAAAAGACTTTCATTTACTAAATTCAGATCTCTTTTTAAATAAGTGTCATGTTGTCTTACCACTATGATAAGTTAGATAATGATTTATCGGTAATATAATTTATATTGCTAACGGTGAAATCTTTTAAATAGAAATTTAAGCAGTTTCTACACTACAAATTTAAAAGGCTATACCGTGGAAACCAAATTAAAATGTGTATAATAATTATATAACGTTTTAAAAGTAGGATCCGTAGAGACTATACGTGGTAATCAAAAGTTAATTAAGTTTAATAATTAGATAAGATATAGTCCGATCCTTGTCGTAAGATAAGAATAAAAAAACATACCTATTTGTATGATTTTTTTAATAATAATTGATTTTAAAAATGTTAACTATTAAAGATCCTATTTCAGAAATTATCTCTATTAGTAATTTACAATTTTCATATCATTTCATAGAAAATACAAATTTAATTAACTATATTTCAACACCAAAAATATATAAAATTGGTATATTAAATAGTTTTTTAATTGGTTTAATCATAGGTAAATTAGGGTTGTATTTTTATAAATCCTCTATTGGTATATTAATCTTTAATAAGGTTAATATTTATATGCATAAATCTATCAGTAGAAGAATATTAAATATCTCTTTATTTTGGAAATTATTTATATTTTTATTCTGTGTATTCATAGTAATAGATATTTATTACTATAATAATGTTATAAGCTCTAACGGAAATTTATTAAAAATAGTATTAAATATGGCTGAAAATAACATTAAGCCTGTGGTAGATGCGAGTAAATCAGTAGTTAATGTTCAAACTCCTGTATTCAATGTAAGTGTACCAGTAGAAGCAGCACAAACAGCTGCTACGGCTTTTTCCACTGCAGCTGGGTTGAAAGCAGGTTTAGAATTAGCTAAAAGTGTTCCAGGAATAGGAGCTAAAACCGCAGTTTTAGTAGGAACCACTATTGCAGCTCAAGCTATTAATATTACCGCTAATAAATTATTAAAAACTTCTTCTGAAGAAACTAAACAGAGTTTTATACCTGTTAAATTCTCTCAATTTATTAATTTAAACAATAGTAAAAATAATGACAAATTTTCAGAATACCCTTATAATTTAATTCCTGATTTAGATATGTATATAAATATTGAAATTTGGTTTCTTATTATTTTAATTAATGTTTTAGTAACAGCTTATCTATTGGAAAAAAAAATAGATATAAATAAATTTACCCAAAATGATAGAATGAGAAAAATATTAAATTATATGTATAATAGATATATTTCTGTATGGTCTGTTTCTAGAAATTTAATCATAATTTGGTGTATATTAATGTTTATTTTATGCATTTTTATGTCTAAATTAATCTTATATGTAGTTCTTTCAGCATAGATTATTCATAAATGTTTAAATTTAAATAAAAATATACAAATATAAAATTTTGATGGACTTATTATGTAGTAGCTCATTTCCATTATGTATTATCTATGGGTGCTGTTTTTGCACTATTCGCTGGATTCTATTATTGGACTCCTAAAATTGTAGGAAGAAATTTCAATGATTTCTTAGGTAAAATTCACTTCTGGACACTATTTATTGGGGTTAATTTAACATTTTTCCCTCAACACTTCTTAGGTCTAGCGGGTAAAATAAAAATAAAAATCAAATGTTTTAATAAAGTTTTATCTAATAGGAATATTACAACGATTTATCTTGTTTTTTATGTTATTATATTTTTTATATTGATTGATAAATTGGGTATTTTTAATGATTTTTTTATTTTATTTTCTAATGTAATTCCTACAACTATTTCTTTAAAACATAGAAAATTTAAAAATATTCATTTTCCATTTGGACCACAGATTAAACCTCAATGGTTAAATAATCCAATAAGAATCTATGATAATCCTAACTATTATAGAAATAAAATAGGTTATGATAATAAAAAAAGATCAATTATTTATCAATGGATAAATCTTATTACAGGAAAAACTTCTGTGGGTAGTGCTTGGAATGGATCTTCTAGATTATTAAGCTATTGGACTCCAAGTGTTTTACGAAGAAAATATCCAATATATAATAATATAAATTATTATGGTATCCATAATTTTGCATTATCTATATTAGAAGATTTAGGTACTTCTGGTTCAGTAACTAAAGATTTTATACTCTCTCGAGAACAACATTATTTAGATATATTATTTAATAAATATCCAAATTTAGTTATTAATCTATCTAAAGTTGCTGGTTCAACTAAAGGTTATAAACATAGACCTGAGTTTAGTTTGAATCGTTCAGGTCAATTAAATCCTATGTTTGGGCGTGTTAAATCAAAAGAGTTTTTAGAAATACAAAATAAAGATAAAAGCGGAAATAATAATCCATTATTTGGTAAAAAGAAATCTACTTTGACTATCTCTAAATTAACTAAATTAGTTTATGTTTATAATTGTTTAGATATGTCCTTAATCGGAATATTTTTTACTGTAAATTGTTCTAAACATTTTAATATGGGAAAAGATACATTAAGTAAATATATTAAAAATGGTTTGCCTTATAAAGGTAAAATATTTAGTAGAAATAAACTTTATTAAAGTATTTAAGATATGCCCCAGTAATATAAAATTAATTCTATTTTTATATTATTTGTAAAATTGGGTGAATTGCAAGGAGGACCTATAATTAGGTTTATTTGCAGCTTATCTTATTACAAAGTATTATTTAATGTTTAAATAATTAAATAATAGTAATAAGCGAGTTCAACGATTAATGGGTGAGTAACTTTAACAATAATCCCGATACAAGCGCCCAACAATTATTTAAAATTTAAAAAAAATAATTGATGACATAATCTGAACCCTGTAGTAATACAGGGAAATAGGGTTTAAATTCCCCTATGTTAACAAAATTGATGCCAAGAAGAATTCCAGATTATCCTGATGCATTTACTGGATGGAATGTAATTTCTAGTTTCGGTTCTTTAGTTTCAGTAGTAGCTACTGTTTTATTTGGTTATATTATTTATGATATTTTTGCTAACCAAACTGCTAGCTCTAATAACCCTTGGGCTGTACCTTCATACTTTACTAGCGATGCTCAATTTAACAATGAAACTCAAACTTCTAATACTTTAGAATGGACTTTAGCTAGCCCTATACCATTCCATGCTTTCAAAATGCTACCTATCCAGTCTTAGATTGTATGATAATTAACTTATTAAATTTATTATTTAATTAATCCCCCCTCTCTGTTAAGAATAATTTCTAATATATAAAGTAAAAAAATATAAACATGCTATTAAATTTTATTAATGAATATTTAAATTTATTTATTATCCCTTTCTTATTTAATTTTACTATTTTTTATATTGTTAAATCAGGCTTACTTGGAAACAATTTAAAAAATAAATTAAATATAACATTAAAATCAAACATTAAATTAATAACCTTCATTAGTTTCTTCTTTTTTTTATTGGCCTCTCTATATTTAAATATGTATAAATTACATTTAGACAATACAGAAAAATTAAATAATGTAACAAATCAAATTACAATTAATGGTAATACAGAAGCTAGTTCCAAAATATTGAATGAATTAGAAAAATTAGATACTAATTGGAAAGATAAATTATTTGTTAAATCTCCATTAGAAAATGGTGATCCTATAAATAATTTTTTTATAGATAATTTCTTTATTAAATCTCCATTAGAAAATGGTGATCCTATAACTAATTTTTTTATAGAAACTTTAACTGACAATTTGATATTACATTTTATAATCTTATATTTTATAGTAATTTTAACTATCATTATAATTTGTAAATTAAATTTACCAAAAGAACCTCAATTCCCTAAAATTAACAGTTTACCTTTTGGGAATTTAATTCATAAACTATTAACATATTATATATCAGTATGGCAAATTAGTAGTCATTTTTGGATTTATTTAATTCTATTTTTTTTATTTTTATTTAATTTAGGTTCTTTAATTTCGATAACAAAAATGTTAATTTATTTTAAGTCGTTATAACTTGTTTTGGATAATTAAATTTAAAAACTAATAACCCCCTTTTCCTTTTCAAAAAAACACAAAGAGCGAGGAAATATAATACTAATGAGAAAATTAAGGTTTTTCTAAGATTAGACTCGATTTTTTAAGGGAAGAAAATTTATACTACTTTTTAAGTTCTATTCTTAACTAAAAGTATAATAATTGTTGTTTTTTCATATTTAGTATATTTACAAAACATAAAAGATGGAGCTAATAAAATTAGTTATAATTTATAATTTGATACTTTATATTATAAGTTATAGTTATTTTTGATTCAATTTTTTTGAATCTTAAAACTTAATTTAAATGAATTTAATGTATATTACATTAATAAATAAGTATTATTAGCCGTCCTAATTTTTTATAATAAGTAATATTATCTAAATATTAGGAAATAAATTTTCATTTTAATAAGGTAGATTCCTTGGTAATAAATGGAGAATATAATAAATGAAATAAAATATATCTAATTAAAAATAAAAACTTAAATTATATATATAATTACTTCGTTTAAAAATAAATTTCTAATTTTATATAAAAAATTTTAACAATAAATATGCCAGCTTATAAATTCAAAAGTAAAAATCTAGATTCTAATCAAAGTTTATGGGACAACCAATCTTTAAAATCAAACATTAATTTGCAAAATTTATCTATAGATAGTAGAATTTTACCTTTATTCAGAACACCTTTACTTAGAAAAAAAAGTGAAGAAATTCAATTAGCTTCTAACAAATTTAATCTAAATATTCAAAATCTTCAAAATAATTTAAATAAAAATTTTACTAATCAAATATTAAAAATATTCTTAAAAGGGATAACTATATATAATCTAAATCTAAAAAACTATTTATTACAAAGTAATAAATTAAATTTAATACTAAATATAAAAAATGATAAACTATATAATTTAAATACTAGAATATCAAATTTCATTAATCGTGCTAATAAATTATTATTTGATCTAAAAGTAAATTCTATATCACCTAATATTAATAATTATAAAACAAATATCAGTGATACTTTGTTTGCTATTCCGGTAACTAAAGATTTATCTTTTTCTCCTAATCTTAAAGAAAAAAATATAAATAAGGAATATGATTTTAGAAATTTATTAATTATTCAAAAAATTTCTACAGAAAAAATAGAAATGAAAATAGAAAATAATAAAGAATTAATAGAATTTGGAAAAGAAATAATATTTGATTTAGAATATCAAATTTCTCAAAATAAACAATTAATTAATAAAGTTAAAAAAAATAACAAAATTTTAGAATTTGTACGAAACACTTCTTTAATCTCCTTAGATAATAATAGTAATTTAAATGAACAATTAAATCCTACAAATCAATCTATTTCTAGTGTTCGAACAGAAGAAATTAATAATAAAAATAAAATATTATTATTAAATAGAATTTTTAATTCAATAAATAAAACAAACGAAATAAAAATAGAACATACAATTAATTCTATAATTAATAATAAAGAATTTGATTATAAAACTGATACCATTTCTATTAATTCTAACCCTATACCAGTATTATATACTAATAATACTGCATTATTAGGAGAAGGTAATAACATATCTAAAATACCAAATATTAATAAATATTTACAAGGAATGAGTAAATATAATATGATAAATAAGGGTATATCTATTGATTATTCTAATTTCATTGGTTTTAATTTTAATAAAGAAAATAATAAATTTATACCAAATATTTATAATTTATTAGCTAATTCATTTAAATCTATGTATTCTTTAATTAGTAAACCAGTGTTAATTTTTAATAATAATAAAATTATAATTCAATTATTTTATTATTTATTTATTCCAAATATTTTAAAATCTAAAAAAATTTATAAATTTGGAAATAAACGAAGAAAAAATTTAAGAATTTACTTAACCTGGAAAAAAAGAAGAAATAGAATAAAAAAACTTTATAGAAACTTTAGAAAAATTAATATTAACACTAGAATTAAATTAAGAAAATTATCTATTTATAATATTACTCAAATTTTCCCTAATAAATTTAAATTTTTATGTGAAATTTTAAGTAATCTATTTAAAAAAAATGTAGAATTAGAATTAATACGATTACATTATCCTTATAATGATAGTAATATTTTAGCTAACTTATTAGCTATTATGATTAATAAAATTAAATTAAGAATTATAGTAAAAAGAATATTTGGTAAAGCTGTTCTTAAAAATAAAAAATTAAGTAGTACAAAAACCAATAAACTTGAAATTATACCGGCATTCTTATCTGGTATTAATATTAAAGTGGGTGGACGACTATTAAATAATAAAATGGTTCCTAGAAAAACTGTAAAAATAATCAGACGAGGAGCAGTAGCTAAAGGAAAAATTAATTATCTAGATGTAGCAAGATTTACTAATAAAAACAAAAGAGGTGCTTATAGTATTACTGTTTCATCCGGACAAAAATTTTTTTAACTTTTTATTAAATTAATTTTGCAATTTTAACTTAATAACAACCCCCCTACCCTACCTCAAATTGGTTCCACTATTTTATATCTGATAACAAAATGGAACTAAAAATGTCAGTGGAGAAAGGTAACCTTTCCTATCTTTACATATAATTAGCCTTAATTCATAATCTTAACTAATAAGGAGGAAGGTTCTCAAACTCTTACTTTTGATAATTTATTTTCAACTAGATTAATTAAATTAAAATTTTAAAAGAGGAGATAATAAGGTTTAATTTAAATAAAAAAGATATTAGTTGTAATAATACTTATTTGTATTTTTAACAAAAGAGCTAGTTTCAGCCTATCACCTTTATATTTTATAATTTTTATTACATGTAATTTAATTATAATTTCATTATTCCTATTTTAAATAAATAAATTAATCAATTTGCTAAAGATAGTGCGTTAATTCAGAGGTTAAATTTTGTAAAATTACAATAAAAATATAATTTACTTTTTTATTTTTATTATATAAAGGTTCGAATCCTTTACTCCTTAGATTATATTTACAAACTAATTAAAATTTGTATTATTATTAGATATTTTAGTAAATATAAGAATACACAAAGATGAATCTTAAGATGTCAGTGAACTCAATTGTTTAAATAATTAAACTAATCAAATTTAAAAGTAAATTTTATCATTCCATTTATTAAAATACTTAGTTGATTACCTTAACGTCTGGATTAAAACTCCCTTTCCTGCACAAACTTCTGTTAAAACTTCGCTCTACTCACTTTTCTTAATTTCTATACTCCCCTATAAATAGGGTAAGAGGTAAGGGCCTTAGGATATAGTGTGATTAGGTAGTGTGGCTTCCATCTTTTTTTAAGGTAGAGGGAGTGTAGGAAACAAATAGGTGTTGAGCTACACATGATATTTAGCTCTTATAGACTGTAAGTAAAATGATAATTATTTCTATAATTTGTATTTAATAATAAGGTAAAATTTTTATTTAATATTTATATTAAATTATAGATACTTATAATTACTTTCACCGCCTCATTTTTCTTCTAATCTTTCTTTAGTCCAATTTCTTTTTAAACAGAGTATAGTTGGTTAAAAAGAAATTAGATATAAGAGGAAAGGTATAGATTAATAGAAGTGTTTTTTATATTTTACTTACAACTAGCTATTTTTTCTACTTTCAATTCACCTTCTTATCACTACATACCTAATATTTGTTAGTGGAGTTTACACCACACCTTTTTTTAAAGGTTAAATATTGCATATGGTATGGTAAAAGTTAAGTAAATTTAAACGTTAGATAAGATAAATAAAAAGTTTTATAAAATTACACTTTCTTTTTTTCATATTATTGAAAATAAGGATTTTTATAAATAATAAGGTAATAAGGAAAGTGGGAAGATAGTTATAAAACATAAATCTTAAAGGAATGAAATTTATGAAAGAGGAAACAGTAAATTAAGATTAAAAAATATTAAATTAAAAATTATAAATGTCTTTATATCATTCAATTTTTAATACCATATACAACGATGCTCCTCAACCTTGGCAATTAGGTTTTCAAGATAGTGCTGCTCCTGGATTTACAGGACTGGTAACATTACACAATACTATTGGATTTTATTTAATTGTAATTTGTTTTGTAGTTGGTTGGGCTCTATTTTCTACCGTATATTACTATAGTTCAACTAAAAATCCTATTGCACATAAATACTTAACTCATGGTACTGTTTTAGAATTAATCTGGACAATTACACCTGCAATAATTTTAATTGCAATTGCTTTCCCTTCATTTAGATTATTATATTTAATGGATGAAGTAATTTCACCTACATTAACTATTAAAGTAGTAGGACATCAATGGTATTGGTCTTATGAATACTCTGATTTTGTAACAGATAGTGGAGAATCTATTGATTTTGATTCATATATGATCCCAGAATCAGATCTAGAATTAGGTCAATTCAGATTATTAGATGTAGATAATAAACTAATTGTTCCTGTAGATTGCCATATTAGATTAATTGTTACTGGAGCTGATGTACTTCACTCTTTCGCTGTGCCTTCATTAGGATTGAAATTAGATGGTGTACCAGGTAGATTAAATCAAGTATCTTTCTTAGCTGAAAGACCTGGAACTTTCTATGGACAATGTTCAGAAATTTGTGGAGTTTGGCATGGATTTATGCCTATTGTAGTTGAAGCAGTATCTTCTCAAGATTTCTTAATTTGGGTAGACTCAGCTTCTCAATAATTCTTAATTCTGAATTGTTTAAAAACTAATCTTAAATTAATCCCCTTCACTCCCATCTTTACCTTAATTAAACCTTAAATAATAAATAATAAATAGAGTAAGAAAAAATTAATTTCAAATAAAAAATATACAAAACTGAAATAATTATTTAAATTTACTGTAATATCTTTATATTAATAGATCAAATAAAGATAATTATAGGAGATTTAAGTAAAACGAAAAATAATATACTAATATGCTAACTTCTTTGATACTTATTCCTATTATAGGTTCTCTATTAATATTTTTAATTCAAGAGAACACAGATCAAAGTAAAAAACAGATGAAACAAATAGCTCTAACTACATCTTTAATTAATTTTTTTATTTCTTTATTTATTTGGTATCAATTTGATTCAAATACTACTCAATACCAATTTGTTTCAGAATTTAATCAATTAAATTTTTGTCATTTAAATTTTGGTGTTGATGGTATATCAATTTATTTTGTTTTACTAACAACATTTATAACTCCAATAGCTTTATTATCTAATTATACTAATATAAATAATAATTTAAAGATTTTTTTAGCTTCTTTTTTATTATTAGAAAGTTTACAAATATGTGCTTTTGTTTCATTAGATTTATTACTTTTCTATATTTTCTTCGAAAGTGTATTACCTATTTTATTTATAGTAATTATAATATTTGGTCATGGTAATGATAGATTTAGATCTGCTTTCTTATTATTTTTATATACTTTAGCTGGTAGTTTACCTATGTTATTATGTATTTTAGTTATATATAGTTATGTAGGTTCTACTGATTTCCAATTAATTTCTTTATATGAGATTAATTTAGATAGTCAAAAATTATTATGGTTAGGGTTTTTCTTAGCTTTTGCTGTTAAAACTCCATTGTATCCATTTATTATTTGGTTACCTAAAGCTCATGCTGATTCACCTTTAGCCGGTTCAATTATTCTAGCAGCTACTATATTAAAATTAGCTACTTATGGTTATCTGAGAGTTTTAATTAATTTCTTACCTGATGCTACAAATTATTTTAGTCCTTTAGTACAAACTGTGGCAGTAATTGCAATAATTTATGCTAGTTTATCTACTATTATACAACAAGATACCAAAAGATTAATCGCTTATAGTAGTATTGCTCATATGGGAGTAGTTGTTTTAGGTTTATTCTCTAATACAATACAAGGTATTGAAGGTGGAATTTTATTAGCTTTAGCTCATGGATTCGTATCACCTGCTTTATTTATTTGTGTAGGTGGTATCATTTACGATAGAACTGGAACTAGAATAATTAATTATATTAGAGGTTTAGTTACTTATATGCCTGTGTTTACTATTCTATTCTTTATTTTCACTATAGCAAATACGGGAATACCTTTATCTCTTAATTTCCTAGGTGAACAATTAGCTTTAATAGGTATTTGGCAACAAAATCCAATTATAGCAACATTAGGTGCTACAGGTATATTATTATCTGCATGTTATTCTTTATTTTTATATAATAGATTATCTTATGGTAGTCTATCACCTTTACTAACACCAGTTAAAGATTTAAATAGAAGAGAATATTATCTGTTAATTAGTTTATTAATACCAACTATCGCTTTTGGTTTATTACCTGATGTATTGCTAAATTCTCTTCATACTTCTGTATCCGCTTTATTATTCTCTAATTAATATTTTTAATAATAATTTATATTAATAAAATATTTTATTATATCCCCCTTCCCTATCTTCCTTACCCCTTTTTATAACTAATCCTTATTTAGGATCTGATTGTTATTCTTATTTAGCGGTTATTATAATATTAAAAATTATAATAATTTAATAATTAAAAGGGGAGACGTGTAATTTTTCTATATTCTAAATATAGAATATCTGTTCTATAAATATTAATCTAATACAAATCTCTTATTTTTTATATCTGAATTAAATAAAATATATATAAAATTATATCTATAATAATTATAATTTATAATATCTTATCTAATTATCTATATCTTACCTATATTTATCTAATATATTATATAAGATATAATATAACCTTAAAATTTAACTAATTATATTTTTTGGTTATAAATGTTTATGTAAGTAATTTATTTACTTAATAAATATTTTAAAGAATGCATAGTCATCCTGCCTTTTTAAATAAAAATATTTATATAAAGGTCACTTTTTCTAGGTTAAACCTGCTACCTATTAATAAATTTTATTATATCTTAAAATTTTAATAAACTTATACTTTATCACTAATTAAATTATATTGATTTATAGAAAAGTATCTTACCCTTCACTTATCTAACATTTTTTCATTTTCTTACCTCTAATAGAAATAAGGATGTAAAGGTTTAGGTAAATTATAAGGAATGTAGGTGTAAGAGCTTTACACTAAATTATAATAAAATTAAAGAGAGATTAAGATTAAGGATAAATATAAATTAATAGAGAATAAAATAAAATTATATTGTAAGCTTTAAGCCTTTTATTTATAACTATTTTACTGAATGTTTATATTTTATTAAAATATAAGTAAAGATTTAGATTTAACTTATAGTATAATTTGTAATTTCAGTATAAATAGAGTGTAAAATTTTTCTTTTTAATCTAAAACGTTTTAGGGAAAGTAGTTTACCCATGACCTTCTCAATTATAAAAATAGAAAGATTGTGTCTACTTTACTAGCGTTATAAATTAACAAAATTCAGGCTGTGTAAAAAAATATATTAAACAATGACAACTTTATTTATAAATTTATTAGCTTTTGGTACATTATTATCTAGTGTATTTTCTATTACATCTAAAAATCCTGTAGTTTCAGTAATTTTTTTAATTACTACTTTTGTACAAGCTGCTGGATATTTAATTCTTATAGGTATAAATTTTATTGGTATCTCATATGTTGTAATTTATGTGGGAGCTATTGCTATTTTATTCTTATTTGTAATTATGATGATAAATATTAAATTAACTGATATTTTAGAAACAGGAGCTCAATATACAAAAAATTTACCTTTAGCTATAGCAATAGGATCTTTATTTATATTTATCATATTTACTATAATCCCTTTCAATTTTAATAATGTTCCAGCTTTATCTTTTTTATTAGATAAAATTACATATTTAAATAGTGTTTTATTAAGTTCCGATGTAGTATCGATTAATTTAATTAATTCTATTGTAAATAATTATTCTGTTACATCATTGTCTGATGTTATTATTACTGATTTCCAACAAATTGAAAGTTTAGGTCATGGTTTATACACTTATGGAGCTGTATTATTAATAACTTTAAGTGTTATATTATTATTAGCTATGTATGCTACAATTGTTATATCTAAACCTAAAAAAATAGAATAATTTAAAATTATTTTACTTTAACCCCCCTCAATATTTACTACTATTAATTAATATAGACCACTATTGAAAAGTTAATCTTTTTTCATTACTATTTATTGGTTTATGGGAATAAATTGTTACCACCTAATTACAAATTCTTAATTATAATTCTACAAAAGAAGGTTTAGATTAAAAATCAATGAATAATTAAGATTCATAATTTTTAATGTTATATTATTTAAGTATAAAAGAGGCTAAGAAATGATTTTTATATCTATTTTAACTTTAATAGTGGCTAAGGCCCTACCTTCTTTAAATATTAAATTATCTCCTGTTTATTTTACAAGAATATCAGCTATAATTTTCTTATATGCCGGAGCATTATCATTTAATACTCTATATATTCAGTCAATTGGATCAGGTATAGGTATATATAGCGGATTATTCCACGTAACACAAGTATCTCAATTAATAGAAATATTTATCTTAGTAATAGGATCTTTAATATTAATCGCATGGCCTTTAATGCCTAATACTGGAAATATAAATAAAATAGTTAATTCCTATTCTACAGATTATTCTTTAATAGTATTATTCAGTACATTAGGATCATGTTTATTAATATCTTGTTCAGATTTAATATCAATGTATTTAAGTATAGAATTACAATCTTTTGGTTTATATATATTATCAACCTTATATAGAGAATCAGAATCATCTACTTCAGCAGGTTTAAAATACTTCTTATTAGGTGGTCTATCTTCATGTATAATATTATTAGGATCAGGATTAATATATGCTTATACAGGTTTAACAAATTTTGAATCTATATATAGTTTAATTTCAGTATGTGAATATAATTATATTATACAAGGTTTAAGTTTAGGTTTAATCTTAATTGTAGTAGGGTTTTTATTTAAAATAGCTGCTGCTCCTTTACATAATTGGTCTCCTGATGTATATGATGATACACCTACAATAGTAACAATATGGTTAACTATTATGCCTAAAATAGCAATACTAATCTTATTATTAGAATTATATACTCAAATAGGAACTATAGTAGGTGAAACAACAATAATAATCAATACCAGTGGATATGCAGAAATACTACAAAACTTAAATTTAAGTACAATAAGTAATCTTTCTCCTATAACTAGTCAAACCATAACAAATCTCTTTGGTGATAATTCTATGTATATCTTAAAGAATTTATTATTAATAAGTTCATTATTATCATTAATAATAGGTACAGTAGTAGGTTTAGCTCAAACAAGAATAAAAAGACTATTAGCTTATAGTACAATATCTCATATTGGATTTATTTTATTAGCTTTAGCTATTAATACCGAACAATCAATAGATTCATTGCTATTTTATATAATTCAGTATACACTAACAAATTTAAATATCTTTTTAATTATAATAGCTTTAGGATATATAATAAAAAGTGGATCATATTCTAATAAAAATAATTCAAATTATACACTTTATAGTGGAGATGAAAAAGATATTAAATTTATATCTGAATTTAAAAGTCAATTTTTCTTAAACCCTATTCTTAGTTTAAGTTTAGCTGTTTGTTTATTCTCTATGGCTGGTATACCTCCATTAATGGGATTCTTCTCTAAACTTTTTGTATTATATTCTGCAGTACAAAATGGATATTATTTTATCTCTTTTGTAGCTATACTAGTTAGTGTAGTTAGTGCTTCTTATTATTTAAAAATTATCAAAGTTCTTCATACATCACCTGAAGAGGAAGATACAAGTTATGTAGTACAATCTAATGATAAATTAACTTCTACTTCACACTCTAATAATGAAGTGGAAGAGCAAAATACTATTTTAACTAACTTCCATAGTTATTTAATATCTAGTTTAACTTTATTTATCTTATTATTTATTTTAAAACCTACTTTAATCTTAAATAGTACTCAATTACTATCTTTATCTTTATTTAATTTCTAATGAGTAATTTATTTTTTCTATTTATTTTTATTCCTATTTTAGCTGTTGTTTTACTAGCTTTAAATATTTTATTAGCTCCTCATAGACCGGATGAATCTAAAGTTTCAGCTTATGAATGTGGATTTAGTCCTGTTTATGGACAAACTAGATCTACTTTTCAAATTCATTTCTACATAGTGGGAATGTTATTCTTAATTTTCGATCTTGAAATTCTATTATTATTCCCAATTGCAGTAACCTTATATCAAGTTTCTACTTTTGGTTTCTGTATAGCATTAATATTCTTCATTGTATTAACAATTGGTTTTGTATTAGAAATAGGTTCAGGTGCTATCCAACTTTCAAATCTTAATTTAGAAAAAGAAAACGCTTCACACTAAAAATATCAAATTATATAATATTATATAAATTTCAACCCCTTCTCCTTTGTATAACTGAAAAAAAGACTAAAATTAGTAATAGAATTTTTATTTAATTTAGTTTTTATATTTAAAATTCTATTAAAAAAAAGATAGATACAAAAATTAAAATACAAACTATAAAAGTATCGATGACAATATTGTATAACATCATAAAAATATCATAGAGATATAAGTAATTAAAAGGGGTTATTAAGGAAAACTACAGCAAATTTATAAAAAAGGAGGTATAACACCAAAAGCTTCAGAAAGAATATAATTATTCTTTTCCAATTTGAAAAAATGTAAGCGATCCTAAGGTAAACCTTTATAAAAAATACTTCCTGAAGTAAAACATTTTATTAAGGAAAGGAAAGGAAATCAACCGAGACTCCGAAAGTAATGGTGAGTGAAATCGGATTAGCCTAAAATTTAATAATAATTGAATAACTTAAACCATTTTTAATTATAATTATAATATAAAGATGGAGTATTAGTTAGCATAAAAATTTTGTTTTTCTTTTTTTAAAGATTTCAAATATTATGTTCCATAGAAGGTTAAATACAAAAGTCCTGTAAATTATTATAAAATATAAAAATTATATAAAAATAATAAGTACGATGAGAGATAACTTGTCGGAAAATAGGGGAACCATCCTCTAAGGCTAAGTATTATAAATTTAGCGATAGTGAAAAAGTACTGTAAAGGAAAAGTTTGAAAAGCGAGTGGTAAACAAAAAGTGAATTATTAAATTAATCCTTTAATAATGAATCGGTGAAATAGATCTTGAATTAGTAACTCTATAAGCAGTCGGAATTCAACTTAAAATCATATAAGGTCAATGAATGACGGCGTACCTTTTGCATAATGGGTCAGCAAGTTAATAGGAGTAGCAAGGTTAAAAGCCCTAGCGAAAGCGACTGGACTATCTTATAAAATATTCATTTTATAAAAAAATAGTGATGGATAAGTTACTTCTATTAGACCCGAAGCCAGGTGATCTTACCAAGACCAGATTATAATGGATCGAACGGGTGAATGTTGCATAATTCTCCGATGAGTTTTGGTAAGCGGTGAAATGCCAATCTGACCTGGTGATAGCTGGTTTTCTACCGAAACATATTTAAGTATGACGTCTACACAAGATTTATGGAGGTACAGCAAGGCAATTCCCAACAAGTATAAAAATAAATTTTATTTTATTATAAAATAATTATATGCGTTTAGGTTGCGGGGATCTCGAAAATCTTACCTTTGGAAGCGAATCTCGGAATTACATAAATTGATGGTAGACATTCAGACTACTCATGCTAAGTTGGGTAGTCAAGACGGAAACAGCCGAGAACACAGATCAAGGTCCCAAATGATTGTTAAGTGAAATTAAGGACGTAGCATAATCGTATACAGCTGTGAAGTTAGCCTGGCAGTCGCTACTTTTAAAGAACGTATGTAACAACGCATCAGCAGTACAGATCGTAGCGCCGAAAATTTAACGGGTCTTAAACAATCAACCGATATCGTGTTGGTTAAAAATAAATTATTAATTTTAATTTGTTCTTAATCTAGGTAGTAGAACATTCAGTCTAACCAATAATAAAATAGTGTTTCATTATTTTTAGGTTACTGAAGAGAGAATGCTGACATGAGTAACGTAAAAAGAAGTTATAATACTTCTCGCCGAATACGAAAGGGTTGCAAATTTGAAAGGTTAATCCGTTTTGTGTGAATGCGGCCTCTAAGGACCAAAACCAAAGTTTTGGCTGATGAGTATAAAATAGAAAGTCCTTAAATTTAAAAATGGACCAGGAAAATAATATTTTTAACATTAAACTACCGTACCCTAAACCGACACAGGTTCGTAGGTAGAGAATACTAAGGCGTAGAGCTAAAAGTTGTTAAGGAACTCGGCAAATTCACCTCATAAGTTAGACGAAAAGAGGTACCATTTGTGAATTCTATTACTGAAACTTTGTTTTAATAATTGATAGATAAATGGTGGCACAGAATCGGAGGCCCCGACTGTTTACTAAAAACACAACACAGTGCAATCATTAATATGGTAGTATACTGTGTGAAATTTGCCCAATGCCATTAATATAAAAGCGGTCATAGGAAACTGTGACTAATTGAAAATCTGGTTAATAGCGGTCTTAACCATGAGGATCCTAAGGTAGCAAAATAAATTGGCCATTAAATGTGGTCCGGTATCAATAATGTAACGATGGCCTCACTGTCTCTACAACTTGCTCAGTGAAATTGAATTACGCGTGCAGATGCGCGTTACCTCCAGTGGGACGGGAAGACCCTATGCAGCTTTACTGTAGTTAGTTATCACATGAATCTAGAACAACTTTAATTAATAGTGAATAGGTAAGTCGATAGACGCATAGTGGAAACCTTACAATTAAGGTTGGGTTTATGTTTACCTTATACACTTAATCTACCTTTCTACCTCTCTTAACCTACTTAGGTTTATAGAATAGGAGGTGGATTAAGTACGAAGGGAGAGTTGACTAATTGGCAGTTTGACTGGGGCGGTCGTCTTTAATAGAGTAGCAAAGTACATCCAAATATTTCATAAATTTAAATATTTTTTTCTTATTTTATCCTTATCACTCCATATCCCTTTGGGACTTGGAACTAAGTTATTTATTAGAAATTAGATATTAAAACAAATAACTTTTCTCTGTTGTAAATTAACAGAAGAAGTCAAATTATTAATTAAAAACAAACTTTGTCTTTACTTCACCTCTTTGTTTTTATTTTATAAGAACTGGAAAAGGTATTATAAAGACTTAGTCTAAAATTAACATAAAATTTTACAAGGTATAGCTATAAATTGAATGGAGATCAATCAACCAGTGAAGGGTTGCGCAGAGTTCAATGGCGGAAAGCATGCTTAACTGAAAGACTAAAAAGTCGCACAGATACGTAAGTAGGGCATAGTGACCCCTCGCTATAGTATGGAATAGACGGGGATCAATTGATAAAAGTTACGCTAGGGATAGAATGTTGTCCCTATCTATCTTGAGATAGAAATAATAAAACTGGGTGAATTGCAAGAAACTCTTAAGAATATAATAATTTTAAGAAAACTTGCAGCGAAGCTTACTTTGACACACTTAAATTAAAATGAAGTAAGAACGTTCAACGACTAGAAAGTGAGTAGTGTCTACAATAATCTTTCCACGAGCGCCCAGCATCTTAAATAATATAATTAACTAAAACTAAGCACTAAAATCAATATTTAGTATTTAATTCTGCTGCTAACTTAATTTAATTTAAAAATAAATAAATGAATTAAATATTGATAATGATAAAAATCTTAAAACAAGAAATAATAGGTTTAGGACCAAATAGTACAAAAATTAAAGAATACAAAAACAGTTTATTAGAATTAACTTCTATTCAAAAAGAAGCAATTATAGGTTTAATGTTAGGAGATGCTAGTTTACAATCTCAAAATAAAGGTAAAACTTATAGAATTAAGTTTGAATGGGGAAATAAAAATAAAGTTTATGCATTGCATGTATTTGAGCTTTTTGATGAATGGGTATTATCTCAACCACATAAAAAAGATAGATTAAGTCCTCAAGGAAACCTTGTAATAAATTGAGGTTTTCAAACCTTTAGTCACATAGCATTTAATTATTTAGCGGATCTTTTTTTCAAAAATGGTAAAAAAAGCATACCTGATAACCTAATATTAGATCATTTAACTTCTAGAGGTTTAGCTTACTGGTTTATGGATGATGGGGGAAAGTTAGATTACAATAAAAATTCTAAAAACAAAAGTGTAGTATTAAATACTCAAAGTTTTACAGAATTAGAAGTTCAAAAAATGTCTGAACAACTCATTAATAAGTTTGATTTATTATGTGAAGTTCGTTCAAATAAAAATAAGAAAGTCATTGTTATCAAAGACGCCAGTTATCCTAAATTCTATGAACTCATTAGTCCTTATTTAGTGAAAGAAATGAGATATAAATTACCAAATGACAGTTAAATTTTAATTTAAGATGATGACATAGTCTGAACAATAACGTGAGTTATTGAAGTAATGAATAAAGAGTCATTACGTTAACATAATTTGAACAGGCTGATAGCCGACGAGAGTACACATTGTCTCGGCTGTTTGGCACCTCGATGTCGACTCATCCTATCCTCCGGGGGAAGAAGCTTGGAAGGGTTCGGCTGTTCGCCGATTAAAAGGGTACGTGAGTTGGGTTTAATACGACGTGAGTCAGTATGGTCCCTATCTTCTGGAGGAACAAGTAGTAAAAAGGGGCAGACCTTCTAGTACGAAAGGACCAATAGGCTGTGTTTCTCTAGTGCACCAATTGTTTGTACTTTTTGTAAGGGACTTTTACTTTCTTAAAAAGAGGTATAGGAAAAATCCTTTTTAACTTTTTTGCGAAAAGTTTTTACTCAAAATCAATTGAGAAAAAGGTAACAAATAGGAATGCATAGTTGGGTAGCCACAAACATAATAGATAAGTGCTGAATGTCTCTCAAGCAAGAATCTAACCCCCAGATACTAACAAATGAATCTTTATCTAAAAATAATAGTTTTTATAATAAAGTCTAAAATCATTAATTAAGAAATAGAACATTTCTAGATAGGCTGCAAATGTACGTACTGTAAAGTATTTAGTTTAGCAGTACTAATTTATAAAGAAACTTGATGTTAAAGGTTGTAACTTTTGTTTTTATGTTCCCTTTTTGTAAGGGGAGGTCTTTACGATGCAAAACGTAATTTGTAAATTCAAATAATTTCTATAAATAATTCTTTAAGAATAAAATATCTAATAAAATATAATTGTATTTTGATCATTACAATTATTAATATTTTTATTTTGTCATTAGTTTAATTGTTTTATTACATTATTACTTTTTTATCTTATGTTTTAAATTTTATCAAAGATTCTCACAAATCTTCTTTCATTCCAAATATAATCTCCCTGATAATATTAATTAAAAAAAATATAATTAATATAAAAGTAGGAGGTATTATAATTTCTCCATATATTATATAATTTCAATTATACAAATAAATTAAAATTATTATATGATTTTATTATTAATTAAAAAAATAAACTATTTTGTTTATTTCAGCAAATATTAATATACAAATAACTCTTTACTACAATAAAGGTTTTTAATCAGTATAAAACTAAAAATCTTATTAATATAAAAATTTAGTTAAATTTAAATAATTAAAAAATTCTATTTCTCTATTTAAAAAAATAATTTAATGATTTTTTACGTAAATAAACTAGCGTAAAAGGAAAAAGATCAAATAAGTGTAAATTTATCTGAATAATAATAGTAGTTGTTCTTTGGAATCTTACTAATATATAATTATTATATTAAAAGGGGCTAAGTTTACAGATGGTTCTGTAGAAGACCTGCAAAGTCTTTCTCTTTAAGGTTCAATTCCTTCTTAGCTCTATTATTTTAAATATATTAACACCTCAGGCAAGATTCGAACTTGGATCTCTTTAATTGACAATTAAAAGTTTTACCTATTAAACTAATGAGGGATTAGGGGGGCTTAGGAATAGTAGATTACTATTGCTGAAATCAGGAAAGATATAGAATTAATTAAAATTAAAATAAGATAAGTTAGTGAAATATTAATAAGTCTATCTATGTAATATGATAAATTATTACAGATATTTTCATTTTTAATAAATCTAGAAAAAAGTTTAAATATTAAATCATAAGGTTCAATAATTATCAATATTGCGTATGCTATGATAGAGGAGGCAAATAATATAATTAAATAAGTAATTTGTTCAAACATTATTCTTCATAAAAATCAGCTAAATCAGCTTGTTTTCTTAATTCACTAGGTTTTACTAATTTACCATCTACTCTAGATTTCGATAGTAATTTATTTAAATCTAAATTGATAGTATAATCTTTAGATAATGTATGAGAAGTAGTTTCAGTAGAATAATATCCATCCTTAATTAACTTAAATTCACCATTTTCTAATTTAAAATGAGCTTTACTTTTATCATCAAAAATAATAAATCCTTCTTCTAATTCCTTTCTAGTGTCAGAACCCATATATCCAAGCATTTCCTTAAATGTTTTTCTATTGTTTTTATATTCCTCCGATAGAGTTGTAGCTAGATCATTAGCTAGTGTATATCTCTCATTATCAGCTGTTTCAGAAGTAGAAGTAACAGTATCTATTACAGTAATTCTATTTTGATCCTGTATTGGTTGGGCTTTAGGAATAGGAGTATTTTTATTTTTAAGAATTAAGTCATCAATTGATAAATCTTTATCTTCAGGGTTAGCTACAGAGTCAATAGTTAATTTATTAATTTCTGAATCATGTTTTTCATTAAGTAACTTTCTTATTCGGTTTTTTCGGCTACTAATTTTTTCAGATGTAGATAATTCTGGTTTAAGATTTAAATATGACTTAGCATATTCTTCATTTATTAATTCTTTTTCTTCTTCGCTATTAACTTCATATCTTAATTCTACAGTTTCATTAAAAGTAATTCTCTTAAAGGGGGTTTCATCAGACCAAGGTTCAGCCGTTTTTGGCTCTTCATTAGCTTCTCTAATTTTTTGCAATCTTTCCCTTATTCGGATCTCTTCAAGTTCTGAATTTGTAGGAGTCTTTTTGGGTAACGGGGTAAATCTAACATTAAAGGATTCTATTGCGGCTTTCCTCTCTGCTAGCAATTCGGGGGTATCAGGTTCAGGATCTTCAAGTACAGGTGGTTCAAGTAATTTAGCTTTCTTAAGTTGATCTAACAATGGGGTTGTTGGTTTCTTATCTGAAGTTAATTTGGCTATGTGAAGAGGATCACTCTTATCCTCTGTTACAGTGGGTTTTAATCTTCTATTTAAAAAAATATTGGGATCAGTTAAAGCTTTTCTAGAGGCAGCCATATTTTCTATTTCAGCTGTAGTTAAAATAGGGGTTTCTACTGAACTGTCGTCTGTTGTAGAAGAACCTGGACCCGGAGTAGTTGGATCGGGTTTAGGTTTATTAAACATACCTTTAAGTTTTTTACCAAATTCTGATTTAGCATCTGTTGTAGAATCAGTGTCAAGATTAAATGTATGAGGTGTATCTAAAGGTGCTTTTCCAAAATCAATAGCATTATCTAATATTTTTTTAGCCAAACTCTCAGTATTACTAAGTAAATCTATCCTCTTTATCATCTTGTTGAAATCTTGGAAGCTTATATCATAATCAGATGTTGTAAAATCTAAAGTTTTCATTAATTCTTTATATTCAGGTGAATCAAAGTCGGGTAATACCTTTGATAAATTATTATTGTAAATAATAGATTTGATCGTATTATAGCTAGTTTTTTCATTAAGTAGAAAAGGATTGAAACTTTTTTCCGTTAAATTTTCTATTTCGTAGCTTAGGTTATAAGAATTAAAGGAATTGTCTGGTCCGGGAGGTGTAGGTATAGTATGAGTACTTGTACTAGGACCAGGACCCATATCATCTCTTCATCTGTAGTTTTCTGGGTCATATTGTCTTCCTTTCCCCTTTCCGGATTTATCAGATGAACTGTTACCATCATCATCTCTTCTAAGAGTGAATCTAGCCACTATCATATCTTTAAGTGTACTAAATATAGTTTTAACAGCACCAAATGTGGCATTACTAATATTTTTAACTGTTGTTGTAAAATCTGTATCCCATTGATAGAATGTTAAACCACCAAAGAATAATAAAAATATTAAAGCTAATCCTATTGAAGTATTTATATCATTATCATTATTAACTACTGGTTCTGATTTATCACTTAATGATTTAAGGGCCATAGAAGCATATATAAATGGATCGAATTCATCAGTATTTAATGTTTCTTCTTTATTCATTATTATATTATAAATTGAATATAACTTTGCAATTATAATTGAGGCTAATAAAGCTAAATTAAACCATGATAAATCTTCAACATATGCAGTTAGAAAACTAAATAATGCTACGATAATAAGAATTATTTTATTACCTAAGAAGATTATTTTATAAAAAGTTGTTTTGGAGAATTCGGAGTATAGCATCCATATGAAATTAATCATTGTTAAATCTTTCTTTCTATTTAAGATTTTAACTTTAACTATTTTTCTTATGATACTTAATCGTGAAAGTAACTGTTTGAATATATATTTTACCATCCTATTTTTATTAATAAATAATTATAAACACAAATTAAATAGCTATTATAGTAATAAATTAAAACTATGAATACTACATCTACTATGAAAAGTAATACTCTTTCAAACATTTTAGTATCGTACAGTTTATCTATGATTATAAATCTCATACCTAACCTTAAAAAACAATCTAAAGTTAAGTAGTATAATTTTTCACATGTAAGAGCTGAAGTTTAATGGATATTGCAAGGAAACACATTTCCAATATTGTTGTTGTCATTTAATTTGCGTATATTTTTATTATCATCTATTATAAATGAAAATTACTTAAATTAATTTATAATTAAATAAATAGATATAAATAAAATACCTAATTAAATTTACCCTATTAAAAATAGTTTATTCTATCAATAATATTATAATTTATATAAATTAGTAAACAATAAATAATTAAGTTATTGTAATATAAATAAACCATCCAATATATTGAAGATTTTCATATAAAATATAATCTTTTTTGAATAAATCCAATATAAATTTGATTATAAACAGGAAAGTAGATTCATATTTTTCACAAAATATGTGACTTAAAAGTGAACTAGTAAATAATAGTATTATATTAATAATATGTTTCATTGACGTTTAATTTAAAATTTCATTTTAGATACAATTAATAAATGCATTAAGAGTTTTATTCTCTTAATTTTCGTAAATATAAAATTTTCTTATTTTATATATTTTATAGAGTGGGGGTTTTATTATTCAAATTCAGGATTAAAATCTGTATTATTTACTAAACTTGATTCTACTGCTGGTAACTTTGAAGTTGAAGCTCTGGGTGTTGCATCAGGAGAATCTACAAAATAAGGATTGATTTTTTCTGAATCTAATGTTCTTTCTCCATAAGATCTAGCTAATCTTTCCTGAGGTTTAGGAAGAAAAGTATCATAAGTTCTATAAATAGGTTTAATATTGTTTTCTGTAAATGTACTTATAAAACCAGAACCCATTGGAAAATCTTTAGGGTTTGTAGAAGTAAATGTTCTTGAACCTGTGGACCATCCGGGATTATTACCTGGATCTCTATTAGTTAAATTAGATATTATATAATCATAAATATCATTACCATAATAATATAAAACATAACCAGAAACAACTGTTATTCCTAAAACTAGAATTGTTTTAAAATAATCATTATTAAACCAAGAATTATTTACTGAATCTGGCCCTAAATTATAAGACTTTTTATCATAATAATAACTAAACGGATCTTTAATATCATCAGAATTTACAGAAATTTCAGCTTTTTACCGTGCATTAATACTTCATAAGCTTCCAACAAATTATGTTTATAAATATATATTGATTGTTTAATATAATCTTCATAATGCTGTATTTCAAAATGAAAATGTGGTGCAAAAGTTAATACTATAGAATATGTAATCATTATAGCAAATATAATTTTTAAGAAGATGATAATAATTTTGAAAAGGTTAGATTGCTTAAATTGCTGCAAAATAACTATAAGAATCCCTAATAAAGAAACTTTATCTATATTTTTAAGAATTTTAGATGAAAGAAAGGCTGCTAAAGATACGGCAATATCGTATAATTTAGAAGAAAATACTTTAATTAATTTTTTGATCATTTTAATTATATAAATTTTATTTTAAGCTATTAGCTTAAATAAGTAGAACATATAGAATTTAATTCATGTCTACTGTTATCGCTAACCATCGGCAAGAGAGTTTCATACAACAATTAGAAGAAATATAAATTAATCCTTACTTCGAGAAAATATAATTATTTTAATAAAATGGTGTTATATACAAAATTGAATGTTTTATATATTTCATTGGTTCTGTTATTTATATAACAGATAAAAATATATTATTTTAAAAGGGTATCTTAGAAATTATTTGGTTATTTTTTTAAAATAATTCTAAGATAACTAAACAACAAATTTACAGTTTTTTTAACAAAAATTAATAATGAAATTATTAGATTTAATGAAAAAATATTTAGCACCAAGTGTTTTAGGTGCAATTACTATTGATAATTATAAAAAAGAAGTTCTTAATTATAATAAAGATTTAACTGAGCTTCAAAATATGAATAAAGAACAGTTAATTGAATTACAAAAGCAATTATGGAATGAAAAAAGTGTTAATTTAGATTTTAGAGTAATATTAGAATCTTCTTCATCTAAAATTGAAGAATTGGAAAGTGAGATATTTAAAGTGAAATCATCATTAAATAATATAGAATTACAAATAAACTCTAAAAATTTTAATATAGGTGAGAATATAGAAAGTTTAAATAATAAACACAAATATTGTTCTGAGGAGTTAAGTAATTTAATTAATAAAAAAGATAGTTGTATTAATGAGCTTATAGAAAAAATTAATAATAATGTAAATAAATCAGATATTTTTAATTTTATTTCAGATATGGTAGAAAAATATCAATCTATTATAAGTAATTTAAATTTAGAACAATTGGTAGCTTTATTCAATATTTTTGGTTTTATTATGGTTTTAATAACCATAGTAAATATTAGTACAGTATTAATTGGAGATTATTTAATTGATAAATTAAATCTTGAAAATAACTTTCCTAAACTATCTAAATATATTAGAATTAAGCAAAATTTAAATAAGGGATATTTAATTTTTTATATTGTTTTATTATATATATTAACAATAATATATATATTATGTAACATATATATGTTAATTCTAAAATATTTTATTTAAATCTATCTCCTCTTTCTCTTTATTTGTACCAATTTTGGGGACTTTTGAAAATCCCCCCTTTTTCATAATATTTGACTTTTCTTATTTTTCTCTATATATGAAGTTATTGCAATTTATGATTTTATGTCTCTATTTGTTCCCTATACTACTAAATGGATCTTTAATGTCACCATTATTAAAGAAATTTAAGGTTTTACCATGCATTAATATATCATAACCTTCTATGAAATTAGTTGAGTAATAATTAATTGTAGTTTTAATAAAATATACATAATAAGAAATTTCAATATATGAGGAATAATATGGAGTAAAGGTTAATATTATAGCATATGTACTCAGAATAAAATACAACATTTTAAAGAAAATTATTAGAATTCTATAGAACTTAGCTTTACCAAATTGCTGTAAAATCCTAATAAGAATTGATAGAACAGAAACTTTATCTAAATTTGAAAGTATTTTAGAGGAGATAAAGGCAGCTACTTATACCGCAATTTAAGAGAACTTAGTGGAAATTAATTTAATTGATTTTTTAGTAATTTTTAATTTGATATTTTTATAATTTTTAAACTTTTTAAAAGAAATATATAATATCTCATATTAAAAGTATTTTATCCTTATTTTAATAGTTTTCATTATATATTAAATAATCCGTGTTTCAAAGATAGTGTATGAAGTATTTTCATCTTTAATATAATTATTATGGTCATTTTATATTTAAGTATTGACCATTTGTATCATTTAAATAAATCATTAAATGAGAAATTAGACGCTATCAATTAGTATTTTTTAATTAAAATGTTAGATCCAAAAATAATTTATTTAACAAATTATATATTTTATTTTAATCAATTAATCTATGTTAATATTCTATTACATACATTAATTGAAACTTTATTCATTTATAAAGAATGGTTTATACTTTCCTTTATATCAATTATTTCAACTTCTTACATTCTTTTCTCAAATAAATCAGATAAAATTCTAAAAACTATAGGACATATAGGATCAGATGTCTTAATGGGTATTGGAGCTTTAGATTCAAGTTTAAACTTGTATGACAGATTTAAAATTGATGAATCAAACAGTAATTCTTCAAGTAATGATACTAACAATGAAAATAATAAAGATAAAGATAAAAAAGAAAATAAAAATAATTATGATAATAAAAATGATAACAAAGATGTTAAAGAAGAAAAGTATATATTCAGTGGTATATTACCATTTATTATTAATATAATAGGTAAAGATATTCCTAATGAAGCTGATCCATTTATTACTTTTTGTTTTAATATTTCTATTCTTGCTATTATTGTTCTTATTTGTTTCACAAATGCTATTGCTTATATATTAACTATTTATTTTATGAAAATATATTCTTTAGAATCTAAATTTCCTTTGTTTAAAAAACTATTCAAATATTATGAGAAAACAAGTTTATATTTTATTTTATTTGAGTTAATAATAGGATACATGTTTCTATTAACAATAATAGTAATATGTTTATATTCTATAGGTATATTTATTAAATAAGTTATTAAAATTCAGATTTTGAAATATAGAGTTTATTTTCTTTAGTTTTTATTTTTGTTAATAATTATAATTCTATATGAAATTAATTATAAATAATTATAGTAATTTCATATATCTTTATTAACAATTCAGTTAACTGTAATATCTTTATAAAATATATATACTTAAAGATTTATTTATAGTAAATTATAATTAAATATAATAAATTAAATATAATGAATAAAAAATTTTTAACAAATTCTTTGAAAGCTAGTATTGGTTTAGCTTCAATAGTATCCTTACATAGTTATATACATAATATAACTAATACTACATTACCAGAAAATTTAAAAAACTCAAATAATAAAGTTCAAATTTTAGAAGAAAAATTAAATAATAATCAATTAGATGAATTAAAAAATGAGGTTATTAAAAATAAAATAGAATTATTAAAGATTAATTTAAATGAATGTCACAAAAATGCTAGTAAAGAAATAGATTTGTTAACAGAAGTTGACAAAAGTAATAGTACTTATAAAAATGATATAGAATACCATGTAAATAATTTTATCACAGAAAATGAGAAAACTAAGAATCTGATAGAAGATTTTATATCTAATTTAATAGATAAAAACAAAATTATAGGAGATGTTAATTGGATTGAAAATATCAAAATATTCAATGATAATTTAAATAAGTATATTTCCCAATTAAATTTTCAACAATTAGGTGCATTTGTCCATTTATCAACATCTATTTTTATGTTACTTTGTTTATTATCAATAATTACAATAATATATTCAGATTTTTTAATTAATTATTTTAAAATAGAAGATAAATATCCTAAATTGAGTAGAATATTAAAAGTACGAAAAATGTTTCAACTATACTATCTATTTATTAACTTTATTTTTATATTATTAACTTTAATAATTTTAATTTATGTTAATTTTAAAATTTTAACTATAACCCCCCTTAATGAAATAATTAAATATAAATATAATTAAAATACAATAATTCATATTTTTTATGTAAATAATTATAAAATATAAAAATATTTTTTAACAAAGTTAGCTAATATGGATAATAATCAACTTAATAAATTGATTAATAAAATATGAACTGGTTAAATTATACCAATGCTAACAGGATAGGATTCGATTTAATGGATCAAAATATGTTAACATTGGGATTAATAATGGGGGTGTATCTATTATTAGTTTCGGTATTTACTATTATTTTTATAACAATAAAGAATATTTACTTAGATAAAGATATTCAAAATGTCCCAGATACAAGAAATAAAGATATTCAAACAATTTATATTAATTGAGATATATTTACACAATCAATACCTCAACATATTGTTTCCAATGTACAAACGGATTCTAATAAAATAATTGATACGGCATTACAAACTGATGATACAATGTGATATGATTATTTAAATGAAATTTTAATGACAAATATGACAAACGAATCCACATCATTTGGTTTATCTCCTTCTGAATATAAAAAATATATTAGAGAAAACCCTTAAATTTTTAATAATCCAGATTGGTTTAATTATTTTTAAGATATTAAAATTGGTAAGAAAAAATTGGAGATTAACATTTAGAGATAATTCAAGTGAATTTAATTTCTTATCTGCATTAAAAGAAACATTAATATCAAGAACTAATTCTGTTTCAGACTTATCTCTTTATTCCTCAATCTTAAATTGAAAATATCAAATTATCTAAATCAAATATATGATATGTAAATATAATATAAGTTGCTTTACTAATTTCATAATTATTAGCTCTAATATCTAAATTTATTTTACATAATTCTATTAGATTTTTAATAGCTGTGTCATTTGTAGTTGTTCTAATAAGAGGAGCAATTAAAATTACCCTATTATAAATTAATCGTAGTTTAAAAATGATACCTACTAATTGATTATCATCTAAATTAATTAAAATATCGTTATAAAATTTATTGTTAGCTTCTTTAAGCCAGTATAATTTAATTTGTGTAAAGGTAATTCCTTTTAAATAAGTAGGAGATTTTAAGGTGAATATGTAATTAGTAAAGAAATTTTTATTTGTTTTCATTGTATTGTGTAATTTAAATTTACTATAAATAAATCTTTAAGTATATCTATTTTATAAAGATATTACAGTTAATTTATTTTATATTTTTATATCATTATATTAATAACAGGTTTGTTAACTTAAGTTGGAGTTAAAGGAGATTAAATTTCTAAATTTCAACTTTTCATTAAGTTTATATAAGTTCTCTTAGTTCAATCGGTTAGAACTACATTCTTCTAAAGTGTTAATTTTGGTTCGAGTCCAAAAGAGAACTATATTTATACTGATTATTCTCTTTAAAATAAAAATTAATTAAAAGAAGTTAAGTTATACAAAATACAATGTTTTATAAATATTAAATTAAAGTTAAAAGAAGTTAAGTTATACAAAATACAATGTTTTATAAATATTAAATTAAAGCTTATAATTTAACGGTTAGAATAATTTTCTTGGTGAGGAATCTGTAGAAGTTCAAATCTTCTTGGGCTATAAATTATAAATATTTATATAAAATAAATATCTACCTCTATAAAGTAGAAAGAGGAGTATAAAAATACAACAATCGTCATAGTGTCAATATTATTTTTATTTTAATAGTTATAGTATTTCTACTTTTTTGTACATATACTTATATTATTAATATATAAAAATAAAAATATCAATATAAATATAAATCCAAAAATTAACAAAATTATAACTTATTAATTTTATTTAGAGATCACTTAAAATTTTATTTTTAAAAACAAAAATATATAAAGGTGTTTTACTATTAATTTAATAACAAAATATTTATATGTTAGAAAATAAATAAACTTGATTTTATTTCAAGATTGTATAAGCTTTAAGTACAATAATTTTCATTACTATTAAAATTAAATATATAAAAAATAAATATATATATTTACAACCATTAATAAAAAAATTATTAATTATAAATATAAATAATATTATAAAAATATAATGAAAATAAATATAAAAATCAAAATTAAAAAATGATAACTCAAAATTTAATATCAACGATTATAGGTGTGATTCTTAATTTAATAGATGTTTTATGTGTGATTCTACCTGTTTTGATGGCTATAGCTTTTATGACTATTATAGATAGAAAACAATTAGCTGCTCATCAAAGAAGAGTAGGACCCAATACTGTAGGATATTATGGAATTCTTCAACCTTTTGCGGATGCTCTTAAATTAATTCTGAAAGAAACTGTATTTCCTTCTCAATCTAATAAAGTAATATTTTATTTAGCACCCGTTTCTACCTTAGTATTTAGTTTATTAGGTTGGGGTATTATACCTTTTGGACAAGGATTATCTATATCTGATTTTTCATTAGGTATTTTATATACTTTAGCTTTATCTTCATTGGGAGTTTATGGAATATTATTAGCCGGTTGGTCAGCTAATTCTAAATATGCTTTTTTAGGTTCACTTAGATCTACTGCAGCTATGATTTCATATGAATTAATTTTAAGTTCAGCCGTACTTATTATTATTTTATTAACTGGTTCTTTAAATTTCACAACTATCATAGAAAGTCAACAAGCTATTTGGTTTATTGTGCCTTTATTACCTGTATTTATATTTTATTTCATTGCTATTCTAGCTGAAACTTCTAGAACACCTTTTGATTTACAAGAAGCTGAATCTGAATTAGTTGCTGGTTTCTTTACTGAACATTCTTCAGTTCCATTTGTATTTTTCTTCCTTGGAGAATATTCTTCTATTGTTTTATTCAGTTGTATAACTGCTATGTTCTTCTTGGGTGGATATAATATGCCTGAATTATTTGTAAATGATTCTTTAATTAACCTTCAATCTATATTTTTAGGTATAAAAACTTGTATATTCTGTTTCTTATTTGTATGGTTTAGAGCTACTTTACCTAGATTAAGATATGATCAATTAATAGATTTATGTTGGTTAAATTTATTACCTGTAGCTGTGGCATTTATTATACTGGTTCCAAGTATTTTAGTAGCTTTCGATATTTCACCTTATTAAATTTATTATTTAATTAATCCCCCCTCTACCATCTTATTAACCTTCTAAAGAAAAGGAGGTTTATTTCTATTATTTATATTCTTAATGAAAAAGGTAGTGAAGGTCCAATTTACCCTCTCTCCTTATTACCCTCTTACTTACTTTTCCTTTGTAGAGGGATAGATGCAAAATTTATAAATATTTTAAAAATATGTACAATATTTACTATAAATAATTTTCTGTAAACTTTAATTTCTTAAAAAAAAGAAATCTTTTCACTTAAAACTATAAAATAGTGGTGTGATTATTTTAAAATAAATAATATTTGCTTTTGAATATATTTAAATGCCTTAAAATTAAGTTTATGTTATATATAAAGTTCATTTAATAAAATAGAAATCTTTTTAGTACAATAAATAATATAGTGTAGTATTTATTAGGATAGTATAGTATATTTTATATAAAATTAAATTAGTAAAACTATTAAAAGAAGTTAAGTTATACAAAATACAATGTTTTATAAATATTAAATTAAAGCCTATAATTTAATGGTTAGAATAATTTTCATAATTAGGAATAAGTAGAAGTTCAAATCTTCTTAAGCTTAAATTATAAATATTTATATAAAATAAATATCTACTTATGTATAGGTGGAGATGTATAAAAATACAACAATCGTCATAGTGTCAAATAGTTCATAATTCTTATTAGCTATTTTTTATTTTTAAGTTTATAAATAATATAAAACTATATTCTTAATATAATTCTTATTTATAAAATTTAATATAAAAATCTAATTTATTTATCATAAACTCTAGTCTTGATTGGCAATAAAGATTAAACGATATTTATCGGAGCTTGTCTATTTTATAGAAAGTAGATAAAGCTAATTTAATTTATTTACCTCAATAAACTTTATTTACTTTTTTTAAATAAAAATATAAATAAAAATATAAATAAAAATATAAAGTGAGTTTATTTCTTTCACTTTTTTATAAAGAAAGTGGATTATATATAAAAATTTATATGTAAAAAAAGAAATATAAATTAAACAGAAAAATTTAAACAGAAAAATTTAAAATATGAGATTATTAAAAACCCACGTATTACTGAGATTGTTAAATTCTTACGTAGTAGATTCGCCTGAACCAGCTAATATCTCTTACTTATGGAATTTCGGTTCTTTATTAGGTACTTGTTTAATAATACAAATACTAACAGGAGCTTTCTTAGCAATGCATTATACCCCTAATGTAGATTTTGCATTTAATAGTGTAGAACATATCATGAGAGATGTAAATAATGGATGGATTATAAGATATACACATGCTAATGTAGCTTCATTCTTCTTCATTTTTGTATATATGCATATAGCAAGAGGATTATACTATAGTTCATATAAAACACCTAGAGTTTTACTTTGGTCTATAGGAGTAATAATTCTTATCCTTATGATGGCTATAGCTTTCTTAGGTTACGTTCTTCCGTATGGTCAAATGAGTTTATGGGGTGCAACTGTTATTACTAATTTATTATCAGCTATACCAGTATTTGGACAAGATATAGTAGAATTTAGAGATCTAGAATATATTATTATTTATTCAAGTGTAATTTTACCAATTATTGGAACAATTAATAGTAATGCTCTACGTAGAGTATCACTAATTAGTGAATATAAAAAACAACAAGGACTTAATATTTCCTATCAATTTTTATCTATGTTTATTGGATTAATTGATGGTGATGGTTATATTTCTATTACCAAAACACCAGCAGGTTTTATTAGAATTCAACTTATTCTCTCTTTGCATATCAGAGATTTAGAATTAATTAATGAGATACATTCGGTACTTAAAGTAGGTCGTATTGAAAAATATTCTAAAATAAATACAGTTAAATTAGTTATTTCTCGAACAGAACTACAAGTATTAATTTTCCCACTTATTATTCATCATAATTTATACTTTTTAACTGACACACGTCGAATACAATTTGATAAAGCATTGTTTATTCTACAAAATGAAATTAAAAAATATTCTGAATTACCTACTGAAATTCCTGCTTATAAAAATTTACCTAAAACAGCAGAAGGTTATTCTAAATTACCTTTTTTTCATAATTGGATTGTAGGTTTTAGTCTGGCTGAAGGATCATTTTTTATTAAAAATAATAATGATATTTGCTTTTATTTACGACAACGGAATCATTTATTATTATTTGAAGGTTTTAAATTTGTATTTAATACAAAAACAAAAGGTGAAAACAGTGGAGGTTATTCTAAATTTATTGTTAGTTCAGTTAAAGATATTCAAAAAGTAGTAGAGTTTTTTTCTTTTTCAGGTCTACATCCTCTATTAGGTTATAAACTTACACAATATAATAAATGGATTAATTACCTTCGAAAAAGTCCGAGATATTGTAAACTTAAACTTCCATAATTTTAATACATTTATATAATAAATATATATTTATTCTAGATGCAGATAAGTTCCATTAGGCTGGAAAGCTTAATCGCAAATTGGGTGAATTGCAAAAAAATCTCTAACAAAAATGAGACAATCTGCAGCGAAGCGTATATCAGTGTTTAATAGGTATACGAACGTTCAACGACTAATAGGTGAGCCACACTAGCAATAATCCTGACACGAGTGCCCAACGACATAGTCTACTTAATAAATAAGCCTTTACTTATCTTAAGTTAGAAATGGTCGATGAAATAGTCTAATCTTATTAGTGATAATAAGAAGATACGGTTAAATGCAGTATCGATAATAAAAATTGTTGTCTGGGGAGGTTTTAGTGTAAATAATGCTACATTAAATAGATTCTTCTCTCTACATTATCTATTACCTTTTGTATTAGCTGCTTTAGCGGTAGCACATTTAATAGCTTTACATGAACATGGATCAAATAACCCTAATGGAGTATCTTCTAATGGAGATAGAATAGCATTCCATCCTTACTTTATATTCAAAGATCTTGTTACTATATTTGCTTTCTTCTTAGCTTTATCTATTATGGTATTCTTCTATCCAAATGTATTAGGACATTCAGATAATTATATACCTGCTGATCCTATGGTAACACCTGCATCAATTGTTCCTGAGTGGTAATACAGATGCCACGCTTAAGAGTAATCTTATGAATAATTCACTTTACTATATGCTGGAAACTCCTAAAGACTTGAATACCATATTATACTATGTGTTTTAAATTATAAAAAGATAATTTAGTATTTCATAACTAACTATTAGTTATAGAATTAAATTAAATTAAATGTTTAGGTCATCAATTTTTACTAAGTTAATCTTCTTTAAAATAAAATGGGTTATAATTATATATTTTATCCCCTTGATCTCTAATTTGTTTACGCTAAGTTCAATTAAGATCTATTAAAACTTTAAGGGTATTAAGATAATAAATTTATATTAATTTAATATTTAATTTTATCCCCAAACTAAAATTAAGATGACTAACTTAAGTTATTCAATTAGTCAATAATATGTCTATATTAAAATGATGACCTAAACATTTTATAGATATAAATAACTAAATATTTATACTAATTTATTTTTGTAGTATTACAGAGGATGTAAGCTTAATATTAGCTATGATTCTCTATTTTGAAGTATGGTAAAAATTTTAAGTATGTAACAATGGACAATCAGCAGGTAACCAACGGCATAAAGTTGCTTAGTAGGAACCTCAGAGACTATACGTAAAGCTCCTTTAATTATGGATAACTCTCCTTAAAGGATGAAGATATAGTCCAGCCATTATTTAAAAATAATGGGTATATATTATATATTTATATAGATCAGTTAATTTTACTACATTATCATTTCCATGTTTTAATTATTACAAAAATCTATTTTATAATTCAGAAAGCATGGAATTGTTAAGATCTAATCTATCAGATTTTATGCATAAAGATATGCTATATAAAATAAACTCTGATAAAATTAAATTATAATATATTAAATTTGATCTGTTACCATATTATGCTATTTTAAGATCAATTCCTAATAAATTATTAGGAGTAATTGCAATGTTTGGTTCATTATTAATTTTATTAGTTTTACCATTGGCAGATGTTTCTAGAATAAGAGGAAATCAATTTAGACCGGCTATGAAATTAGCTTTCTGGTTCTTTGTAGTTGATTTTTTTATTTTAATGTGGATAGGTTCTCAACACCCTGAAACTCCTTATGTAGAAATTGGTCAAGTAGCTACAGCTTTCTACTTTGCTTGGTTCTTAATTATAGTACCTCTAATTGGATTAGTTGAAAATACATTATTTGATACAGCTTTAGACAATTAAAATAAAATTTTTTTTATTAACCCCCCCTACACTCTTCATCTTCTTAATGTTTAAATCTAATCATAAGGTTGAAGTGGCTCTTGTAAATGTTTACATACGAAGTGTGAAGTCACCCCTTTTCCCTTAATTTCTTTAAACTTATAATTAATTTAATATTGAAATTTTTTAGCATTAGTTACAGGTATACTAAGTAATAAAATAAAAAAAGGATAAAATTGCTTTGCTTGATTAAAGGTAAAAAATACAAAAAAACAAAATCTAATATATAAAAGAGGTAATATTAGTTTAATGGTAAAATGACGTTTTGTGGCGACGATGTTCAGAGTTCGATTCTCTGATTTTACCCTTTAAATATTAAAAAACAAACAAATTTTTTTTTAAACTTAAATTACTTGATTAAATTTGTATATATCTTATAATACTGTTTTTACTTATTAATACTAAAAATAAAATTTAAATCTTACTTTATCTTATTTCGTACTTTGCCTTCTTAATTATAATAATTCTGGTATAGGAAATTAACCCTTTCTATCTTTACCATTATTAGTTTCGGTATAGGGAAGTTTATATAACTTTATTAATTTTCTAATGGTTATATTTGTGTTTTTACTATAATTAGAATATTTAATAGATGTTTTTTGATAATTTATAAGTTAAAATACTTTTTACGTGTTTCCTTATGGTTTTTATATGAAATTTGTAAGTTTTGGAAACAGAGAGTAATATTTTTATGTTTTTAAAAAAGATAGTAATAAATTTCAAAATCTAAACTTTAAAAGAGTTAATAAAAATTGCGTGAAGCAAATAAAATAAGGATAATTATTAGTTATCCAAATTTTCAGGATGAATTTAATTTTGGTTCTGATTGAACGTTTTTCAGTAGTTTTGAGACATGCGAATCGTTGTTCTTATAATTTTTATATTTAAAATCAAATAGTAATTTAATTAAATATAATACCAATAAGAATAAGGTGTAAAGGTGAGTATTGTAAATCAGATACCTTATAGTCTCCATAATTCGGAGATATTTTTACTTCTTGAATGATTCCAATTTTACTATTTATGGATGTAAACCAATCTAATTCTTTTTCTATTTATCTATTCAAGGTAATGTAGATTAAGTGTATAGGAAAGGTGATGGATACTTATTATAAAGTTATAAATTATTAATCTCTTTAGAGCTCTAGCTAATTTATTCTTAAATAAGGAAAAGTAAAAAGATAAATTAGCTATTTATCAAGAAAGGAAAGTTTCTGCTATAAGATTCGATTTATTTTGTTTAATGGTAGTTGGTAGGGTAAAGGCCTACCAAGCCTACGATCAAAAGCCAAGTTTGATAGAACAAATGGCCACATTGGGAATGAAATGCCCCAAGTAGTGTAAACTACCAGCAGTCGAGAATATTAGTCAATGCTCGCAAGAGTGAACTAGCTAACTGAAATCACATAAGACATAAAAGTGTTAAATGTGATAAGGTAAGGGAAAAAACTGATGTTACCTTACTATTAGTGTTGTCCAAATCTGGTGCCAGAAGACTCGGTAAGACCAGAAACGCAAACGTTAATCGTCCTTATCAGGCGTAAAGGGTTTGTAGGCTGCTTTTACTAATTCTATTTAAAAAAGCTCTGATAAAAATCAGTTAAATAGGGACAAAATAAAAGCTAGAATCAAATAGAGGATAAGCCGAATAATACTTAGAGTAGGGATGATATCCATAGATACTAAGTGGAATACTAAAGGTGAAAGCTTTTATCTACTAATGATTGACGCTGAGAAACGAAGGTGAGAATAGGAAATAGGATTAGATACCCAGATACCTCTCACTGTCAACGATGAATGGTGGTTTGTTAGTTTTAATAAAAACTAATAACGATGCTAACGCGATAACCATTCCGCCTTGCGAGTACGGTTGCAAAACTGAAACCAAAAAAATTAGTCGGTCTCGAAGCAAACGAAGTGGAGCATGTTATTTAATACGATAGTACGCGTAAAACCTTACCAGTTCTTGCATAGCCATTCTGTTACTATAAATTTTTTTAAAGTCTCAGAATGAGTAGTAATTTAACTTTAAATTAGATTATTCGTTTACAGGTGTTGCATGGCTGTCGTCAGTCCGTGTTTTGAGAAGTTAGGTTAACTCCGCTAACGGACGCAATCCCTGTTGTTAATTTATACTTAACAATTAATGAATTTTATATATTTTCATTTGGGGCTAAGACAAGTCGTTATGATCCTCATGAACTGGGCTATAGACGTGCTACAAAAACTTTTACAAAGTGAAGCCAAACTATACCCTTGTACTTAAGTTAATATTTAATTTTAAAATTAAATAATAGGGTTATAAGGACTAGCTAATCATTAAAGAAAGTTAAATAATTAAATTATAAACGGATTGTCGCCTGTAATTCGGTGACATGAAGAAGGAATTTCGAGTAATCGTTGATCACTACGCAACGGTGAAGATGGAATTCGGGATGAACTAACTGTCTGTCACTGGGAAGGAGCTTAAATTGGGGGAAACTGCCACGAGGTTATATCTTAAACAAAGGAATACACTAATTAATAATATACTGCAAATTTATTATTAATTTTTTAATCTGTAATAAGCTTAAAATTAAGTGTAGTTTCTATGCTATTTTATAATATTTTTATATTGTAAGTTAGTCATTTATTAAAAAAACACCTTTGTTAAGCTAATTAGTATCTGTTAACCCAATTAAGTAACATTTCAAAAGTCATAGCAGGGTAGTGGTACTGGAAAGTGCTGCTGGAAAATAAATTATCGGAATTTAACCCCCCTCTCAACCTTATCCTCCTCGAGCCCTACCTTTAAAGTGGATAAGGTTGACCACCTTTTTATTTCGTATGTTAAGGTTTAAGGAACCAAATTTACCTTTAATGAAGCTTTGGATTGGTTGGAATAGGATAAAATTAAAACAAAAAGGAATTAGCTGAGTGGTTTAGCAGTAAATTTACACTTTACAGACAGAGTTTCGATTACTCTACTCCTTAATTTATTATTTATTTTTATAATTATTGAAAATTTAATATTCTATACTTTTTTTTAATCTAAGGATATATTATCTATAGTTTCTTTACCATTTTTAATATTTTAATAGTATCTTTATCAGTAATTATAATATAAGATTATATTTATTTTTATTTAGAATAGTAGTTAGGTCGTATAATAGAATTATGTAGTAACTACTTAAACAATATAAGTAAATTTAAGTGTAAACATAATTAAAATTTTATTTTTAGACTCTTAGAATTTAGTACAAAATAATAGAATTATTCCTAGTATAGTTAATTAATTTAATTTATTTAGAATATTTTTAATCTGAAAGAACCTTAAGAATATTCATGTATTTAGTTTTAAGTAATTAATAAATATTTATTTAAACATAATAATTAATAGAGCTATTAATTTAGGGATAATCTTCAATACTATCTCTAATTGAAAGTTTAACTAAATTTAACTTTAAATATAAATATTAGTTAATTTCTATATTTCCTAACTTGTATCTCTCTCTAAATCCTAGCTTAAGTAAAGATTACTATATTGTCTTTAAGTAACTTCTTAAGTTAAATAAATATAAACATAAAATAAATCTATATAGAATATTCTACAATTAAGTTTATTTTAATGATTCCCTATTATAAAAAATATATATAATGTTTATATCTTCTAGTCATAATTCCTATTTTTATTATAGAAATTTTAATATTATTCCTTTGTTAAATTTAAATGAAATGATTCAATTCCCATTAAAAGAGATTATAATTTATTATATGTTAATATTAAATTATTATATACGAGTATGCCGAAATTGGTAGCCGGGTGAGTCTTAGGAACTCATAATTTTTTAATTGTAAGAGTTCAAGTCTCTTTACTCGTAAAATTAAATTAATAAAATATAATACTTTCTCTCAAATTTACCCTCTTGGTATTTTGCAAATACACTTCACATACAATATCGTTTATTTTTAAATTTAATCTTAAATTTTACTTATATCTAATTTTAACTTATTACTTCTAATAACTTTAAAATTCATAAAGTTTTTTCTTAAGATTTAAACACAAAGAATAAATTTAATTGAATCCTATCTAAATAAATATAGATATATTCTTTATCTTCTTTATTTAATCTTTAATGATTACCTAATGTTGCTAATTCTCCCTTATCCCATTGTAATCTACATAAAAATAATCTCTGTTTATATTTATCTAATTTATTAAAACTTACCTACAATACTAAACTAAATGTTTAATTAATAAATAAATCTTTTTATATTATGAAGATAGTTAGAAAATTAAAGTAGTATACAATTTAGATATTAAGAATTATAGATATAGGTTTCTATATTTTTATAGAAGTAAAACTTAAAGATCCATTATCTTTAAAACTATAAAGTATAGTATAAGTTTCGAAGATATAAGAAATTAGCTAAGGGTTATTTCTCAATATTTAAAAGAAAGAGTTAAGATATCTAAATCTGTAATTTTTGTATTTTAAGTATTATAGTAAAAATCATTTCTAAAATGTTTTTATAAAATAAATTTACAAAAATTGAGGAAGGTCCTAGGTTAATTAAGGGTATATCTCATGAACAAAAATGATTTTGTGGAAAAGAAGAATCTAGAAAAGAAGATTTTAACTTTTAATTCTATTTAAAAAATAAAGATTTTAAATTAAAATAGAAATAGAATAAATATATTTAACACTTAAGTTTGTTATTATTTATTTATTATAAAATAAGAGTTTTTAAATTTTAACTCCTATATCATAACTTATTAACATTTAGAATCATCCAGTATAACTACTACTTTCCACCTTAAGGAGAAAGCACACTATCCACAAATTACCAAAAGGCTAAATAGTGAATGGTGATGTTTATATTTATAATCACTAAATATAAATAGTATTCTAATAATATTTTTAATAAAATAAATATAATACAATTTAAGATTATATAGACTAATATATAGTATGTAATATAAAATTAAAATTTTGTTATTATTTTTTTATACAAATTAAAAAGATTTACTTAATTAGTTTTATAGATATTCTAACTCTAATTTTTAATAAAACTGGAGTAATACTTATTCATCCCCATTCTAAAAATTTAAGGTGAAAGAATATAATTCCTATTATTATTTATAAATATAAAGGGAACCTTAATAACTTTAACCATTAATATAGTATTAATCATTATTAAGTATTATTATGATCCTTGTATTTCTTATTATCATTTATTAGTATTAATTCACATTTATTGATTATTAAAAAGATAAAATTATAAAATCAAAAGATATATTTAAAATAATAATATCTTTATTTTTATTGATAAAATTAAGCTGAAATAGTTTAAAAGGTTAAAACATACCATTCATGACGGTAAAAAGAAGGTTCGATTCCTTCTCTCGGCTTTCACAAAGATTAAGTTTTTTAAATTTTCTTTAATTAAAAATAATTGTTATCATTCACTTTTTATTTTTATATTATTAATTATTAATTATTTATTATCAATTTATTAGTTATTGGGTGTATTTTGTCCTAAAAGTTATAAATTTTATGTAAAATTTTACAGAGTTAAAAAATAAAATAATTTACTTTTTCTTTTATATAAAAACCTCTACTGTCAAATAAACTCTGATCATATAAATTAAAACTATTTATCTTCTTACTTAAAATTTAGAAAATAATGAAATAATAAGAAAATTAATAATAATAAGTATATAGTTTAAATTTAATCTGTCATACTAAAAACTTTAGATATAAAATTTTATTTCTATATTAAAATTATCCAATAGTAACAACATATTATACTATGTACTTTACCTTTAAAAAGGATTATATCTAAAATAAAAATATATTTATATTAAATATGAAATAAGCTTTCTGGAAAAAGGGGGTTAAAATACAGATTTATTTTTTAATTTAATTTATTTAAATAATAGATTTAAAATTAAATTATGAGTAAAGTAATAAGAATCCCATCATTAAAGCGAACAATCCTGTAGCTTCTGCTAAAGCGAATCCTAAGATTGCATAAGCGAATAATTGACCTCTAAGTTGTGGGTTTCTAGCTGTAGCTAAGATTAATGAACCGAATACAGTACCAATTCCTGCTCCAGCACCGATTAATCCTGAACATGCTAAACCTGCTCCAATGTATTTTGCTGCTGCTAACATATTTAATTTATTAATAGTAAAAAGGATAGCGTCTAAAATATTAAAAATTTAATTTTAATTAAGTGTTTACTATAGTTTTTTAATACTCTTTTAGTTTTATAAATAATCAAATTCAAAATTTATTTTTATTACTATTTCTATCGTTGTAAATTCAATAAAATTTTATTTTTAACACACAATTATTTTAATAATTTAAAACAAAATAATTTACATAATGAATCTCAATAAATTATTATAAGGAAAGTGGATAAAATTTTATAGTTATGTTTTACCTATAGTAGAATATACATATAATAATGAAAATATTACTAATATTAATAAACAAATAATACATAATATAACTAGTATAGCTATAATTATTAGACTTAAATTTTTATAATAATTTATATAATTTATTAATTTGGGATATTTAGATTCATAATTTCCTCTTTGAATAATTACGTAAACTAACATGTAATTCATTATTATTATAAAACATAATAAAGCTATTAAACTTAACATAAATACTCGATAGGATAAAGAAGTTATTGTAGATGAAGAATCAGTAACATTAATATCTAATTTAGATAAAATTATAAGAAAAAGTGAGGAATTACTTAATTTAATTTTATTTTTAATTAGATTCTTTAGTTTTATTATTTTCTGTATTATCATACTTTTATGCTGTATTATCATTTTTATATTTATAATTTAAGCCCAAGAAGATTTGAACTTCTACAGATTCCTCATCAAGAAATCATTCTAACCGTTAAATTATAGGCTTTAATTTAATATTTACTTAAAATTATATTTAGTAAAACTTGATTTCTTTATTTAATTATATATTAAAATATCTTTAAGATTTTATTTTATTAGTTTAAATAATTTATAATATTTTTAAATATTAAATTTTAATTAATTATTTATTCGTTATATAAATATATATAATAATAAATGAAAATGTTAATTGATTATGCTACGTAGTTTACAAATAATATTAAAGGTAAATATTTAAAATAATGTTTTAAATTACCACTTTTAATACTGTGTAACTTCCTGAAATTAGAGTAGGCTAAGTCAAATAGAGTGATGCTATTATCGTAATGTTAAGTAATGAGGTATATTAGTATAAGTAACATTAAGTAATAATAATTTATTTTTATTGAATTTTATATTTTAAATAATTACGAGTAATCAGATTCGAACTGATGACTCCTACTTGGAAGGTAGGAATTATAACCACTTAACTATACTCGTTATTTAATTTTTATTTATAAATATATAAAATATATTCTATTTTGTAATATTTTTTTTTTATTATTTATTTATTTATTTAAATTTAATTTAATTTAGATGTGTTAGATACGAGCCCTTCCAGATTCGAACTGGGACCACCCTAATTGACAATTAAGTACTCTACCTGTTAAGCTAAGGGCCCTTTTACTTTAATATGTAATAATTATGTTTACTGAATTCTAATTTTTCTATACACATTTCCTATTTAACTTTCCAAATTAAGCTGGTCAAGTATAATATAATATATGTTATAATATTATAATAATATAAATATTTTATTTAATTTAATAAATGGTTAGTTAAAAATCATATAGAAAGTAGAAGAATATAAGTGGCAGACTATTTACTTTAAAAAATTTAATATAAATAAAAATTTTAAATATTTAAACTATAATTATAATTACTTGTCTACTTTAATTAAATACAGATTTTTATAGAAATTAGATTGTTTTTAATTTTATTTGCAAGAGTGAGGTGATTCGAACACCTACCAGTGATTTTGGAGATCACCATACTAACCAATTAATACAACACTCTCTTTTCTATTTTTTTATATATTTATTATTAGTTTTATTTTATTATTTAAAGAAAATTATCTTTTTTTATAACATATTTAATATAATATTAGAAAATATTGTTCCTTTTATTACTAAATCTTAAAAAAATATATAAAATTTATATAAAAATTTAAATATAAATAATTTAAACTCTTTTTTAATTAAGCTTTAGTTAAAAAGGGTGATTAGTATCACTCATAATTTATATTGGATTAATAAACCAGATTATCTTATTTTTAATTTAATATTAATTTAAATGACTTATTGCTTTATCTTTTTCTGTAGTAATTTCAATTTAAAGAAAACTTGAATTTAGAAAGGGGATATAAATATATATTTATAATAATATAATTAGGCTCCGCCCCAGAAGTATACTGCAACAAATAAGAATAACCATACTACATCAACGAAGTGCCAATATAGTATACTTGCTTCAAATCCTTGATGAGTAGTTTTAGTTAACTGATAATTAATTAATCTAATATATCCTACTAAAATAAAGATTGTTCCTACAATAACATGTAATCCGTGAAGACCAGTTGATGCATAAAATGCTGATCCATATACTCCATCTGACATAGAGAATCCTGCTTCAGAATATTCATAATATTGTAATAGAGTGAAAGCAATAGCTAATACTAGTGTTAAAAATACTCCATCGATAGCAGCTTTTCTATTACCAGCTATTAACGCATGGTGAGCATAAGTAATAAATGCACCACTTGATAATAATAAGAAAGTATTAAGTAAAGGAATTGCAAAAGGATCTAAAGGAGTTATTCCCATTGGAGGCCATGAACCACCAATTTCAACAGCTGGAGATAAACTAGAATGGAAGAAAGCCCAGAATACAGATAAGAAAGCAAAAACTTCACTAACAATAAAAAGTAACACACCAAGCATTAAACCATGTTTTACTTCTTTAGTATGGTCACCTAAATATGTTCCTTCTGTAATTACATCTCTAAACCATAAAGTCATACCAAAAGCAGTTAAAATAAAACCTATTGTTAAAACAATACCACCATTTAAGAAACCATGCATATATAAAACTGCTCCTACTGTTAAATTTAATAGTGAAAAACTCATTAAAATTGGCCAAGGAGATGGTGTAACTAAATGAAATGGAAAATATTGAAATTTAGTTATATAATTTTTCATTCTTTAACTTTATAATTATTACTGATATCAAGGTCTCATTTTCTTTTTTATATTTTGTTTGATTTGTGGCTCGATCAATAGGAGAAATCATTATAAAAAGAAAATGTTAAACAAAATATAAAATATTCACTTACCAACCATTTCAACCTCATTCCTATTAGAGGAAAAAGTTAAATTCTGATTCCATCCTTCTACCCTTCTCTACCTCCTATATATAGAGTAATCTAAAGATGGATAATAAGGTAAGGATAAAATAGTAAATGTAGGTGAGGAGGAATATTCGTTTGTTTATCTTGATTACTAAAGTTGAAGTAATATACCTCTCTTTTAAATATAAAATAAAATTTAAATTTATTTAAGATAAGATATAATAAATTAATAATTATTCTTAAATTATATGTAATAGTTAATAACTAATACCTGAAATTAATAAATTATAACCTTGTAAATTTTTACAATTGTCTAAATTTTAAAAAAATAAAAAGAATAATAATAAAAGAAACAGAGGCTTATAAATTGAATTAGTTTAAAAACGAACTAATTTTATCAAATTTAGTTAAATTAACTACAGTCTTGTCTACTTAATTAAAAATAAGGGGGAATCTGATAATGGTAATCAGTTGTATTTGCATTACAAATATGATAGTTCAAATCTATCTTCCTCCATTAATCTAATGAAAAATCACAATTGTTAATTAAATTAATAATTGTAAAGATTTTATATTTTTATTGAAAAATAATCATTGATATTTATGATTAAAATTTTTATTATCCACTTCATCCACTCTTCAACCCTAAACTATTTTCTTCCTATACAATGTGTAAAAAGAAGAGCCTATTTTAAGGATAAGGGTCTCCTTAGATTAAAATTTTCATTCTTCCAAAATAAATAGATTACTATAAATTAAATACTATTTGATTAAATATATATTGTTATTAATTGGTGCTTTATTTCTTATTTATAATAAAAATGAAAAATTAAATATAAAATTAGTATTTCATAAAAATTTTTATAAAGGAGTTATTGGAATTTTTAAAAATAAGATTGCTTAATAAAGCTATAAACTAATTGTTTATTACTAATTTACTTTATTTGGAAAATAAACAATTATTTTGTATCATCTTTAAATTCAAATTAATTGATGAAAGATTTATAACTATTACTCATCTAATAAGATAAACTAACAATAAAAATAATTTTAAGAAAATCTAATACAATTAATATAAAAAGCCTCGGTTGCTTAGTGGTCAAAGCGCTATACTGAAGATATAGATATGGGAGTTCAATTCTCTCCCGAGGCAACCAACAAACAATGAATATCTTTTTTCATTTCTATCTAAATTAGTTAATTAATTACTTTAATATTTTAAATTAAGTGAAGATAAAAAAAGTATAAAATATAGAAATAGCCGAAATAGTTTAAATGGTTAAAACGTTATCCTTGTAAGATTGAAATATTGGTTCAATTCCAGTTTTCGGCTTAATATAAAATATATAAAGAAAAATAAATAAATTACTTATTTTTAATAAAGGTAAATATTTATTTAAATTTTAATGTTAAATCTACACTTTCCCTGACTCTTCTTCCTTACCATCCTCCCTTCTACCTCTAAAGATGATAAAATGTCCTATGGTAAGTGCTAGTAGGAAAAGGAGTAATTTTATTTAATAAAGTGTGATAAATATAAATTATATTCTATTATTGAGTTGTAGTTTAATTTGGCAAAACACCATTTTTTGGTAATGTATAATATCAGTTCGAATCTGGTCAACTCAGTTTTGTTTTTCTACATAAAAATAAATATATTAAATTAATATAAAATAATTGATATAAATAAAAATATCTATATTAATATTATTGTTATTTTCATTAGATAAATTATAATAATATAATTTTAGATTCAGCTTCCTTCAAAAGATATTGTGGTAGAAGGTTAAGGATTATAAATTTTATTTATTAAATTGTAATTTATTTTAAGAAAGCAGAACTCGAATGGTGGAGTGTCCCCCTTTTAAGGGGAAAGTCTTGGTTCAAGCCCAAGTGTTTTCATCATAATAAAATATTATTTTCTAGTAAAATTTAATATTGTCAGTTTACTTTAAAGATAAACAAATTATAAGGATCTAGAAATAAATAACTTTATAAAAAACTAAGATTGTTTAATACTATTCAAATTCTTTATATATTATTTAATTTAAATATTACTGTTTAGATTTATGTTTTTAATTTATAATTATTTTAGTTTAATTTAATATTTAGATGAACAAAACAAGACAAAGTTTGGTTAGGAAAACTGATAAAATTTAATATAAGGCTTTACCTCTCTATCTCTTTCTAATAAAAAGGAGATGTTGTTTTTTTAATTTTTTAAATTTAATTCATTAAAAGAGGTTTATAATTATAATATAAAGAAACATAATTTAAAATTTTATCTTGTATTATTAAATTGCTATTTAAATATAATAATATAAATTAATCTATTTTTTTTCTATAACTAGTCTTTTTTAATATTTTATCCTAGTCCATAAAGCTAGATATCTTTTTTATTAACAAAATAGGTATGGTCTTTTCCTACCTCTTCTCTACTACCTCCACTATAAATATTAATCTGGTAAAGTGGTAAGTTAAGTTATAGAAAGAGTAGCCTATTTCACGTAATAAATCTTATTTTATTAAAAAGTACACATAAAAGTGGAGCAGAGTGATAAAATATCAAATAATTATATAATAAAATATATTACTATTCTTCTGCCAAAGGCAGATTGTATTGTAAAAATTTTATAAAATTAGAATAATAAAAATTTAATTAAGATTTATGTAAGAAAAATTAAATTATAATAAGGGCAGGTGATCCGATTGGTAATGGTGGTTCTCTGTAAAAGAATTGGTTAACAGCCGTAAAAGGTTCGATTCCTTTACTGCTCAATAATTATACTAAACTTTATAACAAAATATATAATTTTATTTTAAAAAATAATTTTTAGTATTCTGAATAATATTGGTATTATTCTCTAATTAATCTAAGATATATTAAGATATTACCCCTTTTTAATATTAAAACTTATATGCTAGTAATAATAATATTAATTATTTTTTACCCTTTTTTAATTACTAGATTTAAGACTTTAGCATAACGGTTAATGCAATTCGCTCATAATGGATATTATAAGGGTTCAATTCCCTTAGGTCTTATTGTATCCTACTAACTATCCAGTAATTAAAACTAAATAAATAAAATTTAAACTAATTTACTAGTTTCCCTTTATTACTTTTCAATGAGTACTAGTGAAAGATATTAGGACTAAAAAAACAATAAAATAATTAATAAAAGAGAAAGATATCATATGAACTGATATTTTTAAATTAAAATTTAAATCAAATCTTTAATTATTGTAATAATTAATGTTCACGCTTTCCTCTTGAATCTTTATTAAGGTAAAGCAAGGTAACCGGAGCCTAACCCTTCTCCATGACTCTCTCCCGAAATGGGCTCTTTACCCTCTTTAGAAAAATAAGAATTTGGGAGAAAGAGTAGGATTGTCTAATCCGAATAAGGTCTTTAATATATAAATAGATATGACGGTTCATTCCTCTTTGATGTAAATTATTATAAGGGTACTTGGTCGAGTCTGGTTTATGGCGTTCGTCTTGAAAACGATTACTTCTAAAAAAAGTCGTGAGTTCGAATCTCACAGTGCCCGTTAAAATATAAAACCTTTCTCAAATTAAAATTATAATAAAAATATAATATTCTATTAATTAAAAAAAAGTTAGGATTATTTTAAATTAATTACCAAAATAGATCTCAATTATTTAATTTAACCTATTTTAAATATACCTCTTAAATATATATAATTATTATTATATTTATTGAAATATAGTGCTTCTCTCTTAATTTTTAAGAAAAAAAAAGGATTTATTAAATAAAGAAACAATAATAAATTTAATGGATGCAATGGTAGAAGACAAACTGGCTGGTCGCTTTTTTTGGGTAGAAGTATGTAGCGTGTTCGAGTCACGCCTACCATAAAAATATAGAATTAATACTTTAAAATTTATTTAAATTTAAATTTAGTTTTCGAAAATAATAAAAAAATAATTTAATATATATAATAATTGTCAAATAGTTATTATTAAGGTCTTATGGCTGAGTGGTTTAAGCGAAGTACTGTTAATACTTTTTACAAGGGTTCAAATCCCTTTAAGCCCTTACAATATTTTTTAGAAATAAAATTAAAAATAGAAAAATGAATCTATTTAACTTTTTGTTTAATTTTTTATATTTTTATATATTTAAGTATAGATAATTTAATATTAATAATTGTATAAACTAATAAGTCTTTCACCCCTTTTGTTGTTAAGGCTCAATTATTACCTCTATTAAAGAGAGTGGATCGTGGACTGGACAAAATTTATTTTATTTATTTTTTCTTTAAAAGAAGAATTAGATTTAGAATAAAGTTTAGAATTTATCCACCTCTTTCCTTCTTTATATGGGAGAGGAGGGATATTCAAACAGCGAACATGTTGAAATTTGGTAAACAATCTCCTCTTAAGCAGGAGTGGAAGTGATTCCTTAAGAGTTCGAGTCTCTTTGTTCGTATCCGTGTTTCAAAGATAGTGTTAATTTTTTTATTTTGTTATCAGCAATTATCTAGTCCTCCTCTACTATTCCTAACCTCAACCAAAGTCGAACCTAATTTTTCGTGGAATGGTTGTTGTTTTTGTTTTTGTTGAGTGGAAGGTAAAGTTACATTAGTATTTGTTAATTTTATTAACATTTTTAATAAATACTCTTAAGCGAGATAGTGTAATGGTTTGCACAACAGTCTCATGAACTGTTAGTTTGGGTTCAATTCCTAATTTCGCTAATCTTATTTTTAATACTTATCTCTCCTCTATTTATTGATTTAAACCATTTATCTTGTTCTAATAAAATGCTTTTATCATGATTTAATAATAGTTGTTTTAATATATCAAACTCTACTCTATCTTTAAAACCTTTAACTTTAACTTTAAATTCGGTTTCATCTTGAAGAATTCCACCATATAATTTAGGAGCTAAAGCGATGAATTCAGAGAAAATTGTTTCTAATTTTAAACCACCTATATTATTATGTAGTAAATATTTATATTTTCCATTACTTAATAATTCAAGGTCTCCTTCAATAACATAAGAATCCGTATCAGTATATAAAACTTTAATTTGTTCATCAAGAAGAATAGGTGCCATTTTCATTCTTGCATAAGCAGTTACTGCCGCAGCTATTGGTAAAGAAGAATTTAAATCATTTACTATTTTATCTAATATTATGAATGCTTTATTAGTATCCTCAAATTCTAAAATATCACTACAGTTTTCTTTATTATGTAAAAAATTTTCTAAATTATCTTTATCTAATAAATTAAATTCTTGTATTGTATTTTTTAAACCAAATCTACCATATAAACTATTCATTAATATTTTAGAAATTAAATACCAAGGATTATTTTTATTAACAGATTGTTTAATTTTAAATAGTTCTGTAATATATCCTTCAAAAATGTTTCCAGCTTCAAAGATATAACCTTCTTTAATTGAGTTTTCAATAATTCTAATTTTATTATTAGTTAATCTTTGGTATTCAATTAATTCAGGTAAAAATATCCATTGGTCTTTAAATGAGCCAGTAGCTGAAATAGATCTAATGCTATTAGAACCAGGTAATTTTAGATGTGTTTGGAACACAGGCCTATTAAATGATTTATCAACAAAAATATCACATTTAATAAATGATAATATATTTTCATTATATAAATCATTTAATGTTAATCCTGATTGTAATGGATTAACTATAAATTTATTTACTAAACCTACGGGATATTTTTGTTCAAGCATTACAGAAGGATATAAACTTACAAAATCATATAACCTACATTCTTTATTAGAATATAGGTGATAGACGTCGCAATGACCACCAGTATAACTTTTCTGGATATTTGTGAATGTATCCCCTGTGATTTTAGGAATCTTAAAGTCTTTAAGATAAAAAGATCTATAGATAGCAAAAGCTAATGAAGGTAACGTTGGAAATTTATGAATATTTAATTGATATTTATCAAAAATTAATTGATTAAATTTATCTAAAATATGCCATAAGCTAATACAATCTTGAAGACAATATTTAATTAAATCTTTTCTAAAATCAGCTTGATTTAATAAATCTCTAGCATTAGAACTAAGTAAACCATCCAATAACTTTACAGCAGTTTAAAACCTGTTGGTAAAAGTTAGTCACCAAAAATACATATGCTGTAAAATGATTTTAGTATTTTACTAAAATATAGAAATATAGTCCTCTCTATACTACTCTATATCAATTAAATAGCTAGTATTACCAAAACTTCTATCTATTAATTGAAGCAAATCATATTTTGATAAAATTGATTATTAAAAAATGAAACAGATATTTTTGATAAAGTCTATGTAACAATATTTCCTAAAGATAGAAGTTAAAAACCACATTAAATTATTAAAAATTTAAGTCAAATTTCAATTAAAAGAAAGAAATAAAGATCCTTTCGTATAGTGGTTCGTACAGCTCCCCTTCAAGAAGCAAGTATCAGTTCAATTCTGATAAGGATCGTAAAAATAATAAACAAATAAATAATAAATTCTTAGTTAGTCTTTATATGTCTGATTTAAGATACCCTCAATATCTCATTTATATTATAGTATTTATACAAATACTAAAAAAGCTTACTTTTTGTTTTTCTTAGTCTGCTATAATCAAATTTTACCTATAATCTTAAATCATATTAATCAGGTAAGAGTAAATTGTAACATAGAGATTAAACAAATAGTAAGCAGAGATAGTTGCTTTAAAAATAGCAGAAAACAAAAAGATATAAATTAATGCCACAATTAATACCATTTTATTTCTTTAATCAAATAGTAATTGCATTTATAGTTTTATTTTCTATAATCTATATTGTATCTAAATACATATTACCTCAATTTACATTACAACAAGTAATAAGAATTTATATTACTAAATTAAGTAAAAAAAATTAATAATTAATTCTTATTATATTGAGAATTAATAATATCCACCCTTAAGTTAAATTTATACAAAAAGGTTATATTTAATTTTAAATATAGGTTGTTAAACTAAATAAAGTTCAGAGAGATTTGTCTACTCTACTGAGGGGTGGATTTCCTTTAAATTTATTAATTTATAAATAAATAACCCCTCCACTTATTAAAAGTGTCTCTAATTTTCATAGAGCATTAAAAATTTTTTTATTTTTTTTTTCTTATTTAAAGTCGAGAATAAAGATATAAAATTCCGATCAGGGAAAAAATTTATGATCTTAAAAACAAAACTTTTTACAGAGGATAAAAATAAACACAAAATTTAAAAGATGATAAAAAGGATATGAATATAAAAACAAAAATTTAAATAGTATAAAAATTTTGTAGTTCATAATTAGATTTTATCAGAGCAATTTTAAACTTCATTATTAACTAATAAAATAATGAAAATTAATTTACGAAAATTAAGAAATTAAAATTTTCTTAATGCATTTATTAATTGTATCTAAAATGAAAAATAAAAATATAAAAAATATAAACTATGAATCTATCAATAATTTTATTTTTAATAGGTATATTAGGGTTTATCTTAAATAGAAAAAATATAATACTTATGATCATAGCTATAGAAATTATGCTACTTGCTGTAACACTATTAGTTTTAATAAGTTCTTATGGTTTTGATGATAATGTAGGACAAACTTTTAGTATTTATATAATTTCAATTGCTGGTGCAGAATCAGTTATTGGTTTAAGTATTTTAGTAGCTTACTATAGATTAAGAGGAACTATATCACTTAGAACATAATGTATCTTTCAATTATAATTTTACCTTTATTAGGATCACTAGTATCAGGATTACTAGGAAGAAAAGTAGGAGTTACTGGTTCACATTTTGTAACTTGTACTTGTTTAATCTTATCTTCTTTATTAATGACTATCGCATTTTATGAAGTAGGTTTAAGTGGATCACCCGTTCATATAAATTTAGGTAGTTGGATAGAATCAGAGCTAATGTCAATATCTTGGGAATTCTATTTTGATCAATTAACAGTATCTTTAGGATTAGCTGTATTATATTGTTCAAGTTTAATTCATATATATAGTATTGATTATTTATCATCTGATCCTCATAATCAAAGATTTTTCTCATATTTATCAGCCTTTACAGCAGGGATGTTACTATTAATTTGCGGTGGTAATTATTTTGTAATGTTTGTAGGTTGGGAAGCAATAGGAGTAGTATCTTATTTATTAATTAATTATTATTTTACTAGAATACAAGCAAATAAAGCAGCAATATTAGCCTTTACTATGAATAGAGGAGGAGATATGTTAATGAGTATAGGATTTTTTGCAATTTTTGCATTATTTGGATCTTTAAATTATTCAATTATTTTCTCATTAGTTCCTTATATTAATGAAACAGCTATTAGTATAGTTGCTCTATTATTATTAGGTGGTGCTTTAGCAAAAAGTGCTAATATACCTTTTCACTCTTGGTTACCTGGAAGTATGGAAGCTCCTACACCAGTAAGTGCTTTACTACATGCCGCTACTCTAGTAACAGCAGGTATATATTTATTATTAAGAAGTTCACCAATATTAGAATTTAGTCCTACAGTTTTATTAATAATAACTTTAATTGGTTCTTCTACTGCATTCTTTGCTGCTACATGTGGATTATTACAAAATGATTTAAAAAGAATAATAGCCTTTAGTACTATATCTCAATTAGGATATATGATGATGGCTATAGGTATAAGTCAATATAATGTAGCTTTAATGCATACAGTAAATCATGCTTTCTTTAAAGCATTATTATTCTTAGGTGCTGGTGCAGTAATTCATTCCTTTGCAGATCAACAAGATGTAAGAAGAATGGGAGGACTAATTAAATTCTTACCTTTCACATATTCAGTTATGTTAGCAGGATCTTTAAGTTTATTAGCTACACCTTATTTAACTGGATTCTATAGTAAAGATTTAATATTAGAATTAGCATATGGACAATATAGTTTTAGTGGAATGTATGCATTTATATTAGGTTCAATAACAGCAGGTATAACAGCTTTCTATAGTTTTAGATTAATTAGTTTAGTTTTCTTAACTACACCTAATGGATCAAAACAAACCTATTTAAATTCTCATGAATCTAATTTAACTGTTATTATCCCATTACTAATTTTAGCTTTATTTAGTATTTTCTTCGGTTATATTTTCTCTGATTTATTTGTTGGAGTAGGTTCAGATTTCTTTGGTAATTCTTTATTCATTCATCCTAATAATATTTCTATTATTGAAGCTGAATTCTCTATTAACCCTGTAATTAAATTATTACCTGCAATATTAAGTTTAACTGGAGCTACTTTAGCTGTACTGTTATATCATAAATCACCAGAATTTATTATAGGTTTAACTGATACTTCTTTAGGAAGAAAAATTTATAGTTTCTTAAATGGTAAATATTATTTCGATGTAATTTATAACCATTATATTGTTTCTGCTGGATTAAAACTTGGTTATACTATATCTAAACAAATAGATAGAGGAAGTATAGAATTATTAGGACCATATGGTTTAGCTAAAACAATAACTAATACAGGAATAAATATATCTAAATTAGATACAGGAATTATAACCACTTACTCACTTTATATTACAATAGGATTATTATCTTTATTATTCTTAGTATTTGCACCTGTATTAATAGATACCACTATGATTAGTGAAATAAGATTAATTATTATATATTTTGCTTCATTAATTTTAGTTTTATCTCCTTCTAAATAAATAATTTAAATCCCCCATTTATTCTTTCTATATTTATTTATATAAAAATAAGTAAATAACCATATTTTCAATTATAATTATAAACAAATATTAAAATATTTTTAAAATAACTTAGGTTCTATTGTAATTTAAGTTTTAGCTACTTCTAAATTTATATTATAATAAGTTAAACTTCTTGTTAATTAAATTAACATACATTTTGTAACATAATTATTTAAGTAATTATATTCTGTAATTTCATTAACCTTTGATTATTATATTTCAATGTAGTTTATTGTCTTTTTTTTATTAAATAAATATTTATATTTTACATCTTTAGCTGAATAGGTACAGCAGTTGTCTTCGAAACAAAAGAATATTGGTTCAACTCCGATAAGATGTCTTAAATTTTAAACTTTTGATTTTAATACATTTATAATCTCATATTATTCCTAATTTATTCTTATTTGAGAAGAATAACATTCATTTTGATTATTTAATGTATAAATTTAAAAATAATCCCTATTAAAAACAAAATTACTAATTTGAAAAATATGATAAACAAACATTTCCTTAAAGAATTTAAATTATCTCTTCAGGACACACCTTCTACTTTAAAATTTCTATCTATAATTCACCTTAATAAAGCTCTAAGTCCACTATTTGTATAATTAGATTAATAATATAAAATATCTGATACACAAATTATAGGTATCATATTTAAAGTTAAATTTATTGATGGTTCAATTAAATCTTTAAGCACCTATAGAAAAGGATCAGTAAAATCAAGATTACAATTTCTAAATTTCTTTAAACATATGATCAGTATTAGATCCCAAGAGTATAGTTCAGAAGAAAATAGAATTATATCATTAATATTTACCTATCATGTTTATCCGAGTGATTATACCATTACTAATGTAGATAGTGATTTGTTAATAAATGAAAAACAAACAATTTCATCAGATAACCAAGATCATATTGAATATAAAGAAGAAAATCAAATTAAATATATGAATCCTTTAAAAATCTTTAAATTACCATTGTCTTTCGCAGGTTTTTCATCATTCTTAATAGATTTTAAAAAACTTAATTCAAATGTGTCAGACTCTGATCCCAATTCTAAATATAAACTTATACTAAAACAAATAAATCCATTTGAAGTAGAGGTATTAATTGTATTACAAGAAGATCAGTCAATAGTAATATATAAATTTAAAGATAAATTAATAACTATTCCCAAAATAGACAAAAATGAAATTCTAGTTGAAAGAATTATTATGTCTAAAAAAAGATATATTTTTATATAATTTAAGTAACCAAATATTACAAGGTATAGATTTAAAATAAATCTAAATCACTTTTTATATTAGGGGTAAAGTTGTTTCGTTCTTCTCTTTTTTAAGTTTAAAAGAAATAATATTTATATTAAAAAGAGTTTAATATCTAAGAAAAATTTCTTGTTCTTATCTACTTAATAAGTAGTTAACCTTTACCACATTGTTATCTTCCTCTACAAATGTGGTAAGATAAAAGATGGTAGGTAGAGTAAGTAGTGAAAATGGGATTAGGTTTTAAGTTAAGGTCTTTTCTTTACTAGGATCAAACTAATAATAATAGAAATTAATTTCTATACCTTAAATTTCTTTATATAAAATAAAAATAAAAAATAAATACGATATTTTTAAAATATAAAAATAAACAAAAAAAATACAGTAAAAAAATTATTAAATAATAAAAAATGAAACAATTTTTTGTTTTATCTCCTTTAAGTCAATTTGAAGTTACTAGTTTAATAGGTTTAAATGTTCCATTATTAGGTCATTTAAATATTACTTTAACTAATTTAGCTTTATATGCTTGTTTTATCTTATTAATTGTTGTAGGTTTACATTTTTATGGGAATAATGATTCAAAATTAATACCTAATAAATGGTCAATCTCTTTAGAATCTTCTTATGCAAGTTTAAGTTCAATGGTTAGAGATCAAATAGGATCTCATAATGAAGTATACTTACCTTTCATTTATTCTTTATTCTTCTTTATCTTAGTAGGTAATTTAATATCTAATGTTCCTTATTCATTTGCTGTAACAGCAAGTGGGGTAGTTTCTCTAGGTTTAAGTTTAACTATCTTTATAGGGGTAACTATATTAGCTTTTTATATCCACGGTATAAAATTCTTCTCATTCTTTGTTCCAGCAGGAACACCCTTAGGATTAGTGCCTCTATTAGTTTTAATTGAATTAGTATCTTATTTAGCTAGAGCAGTTTCATTAGGAGTTAGATTATTCGCTAATATTGTAGCAGGTCACACTTTATTAAAAATTTTATCAACATATTTATATCAATTATTTACAGGAAGCTTAATTGTAGCTGTAATTACTTTAATTCCTTTTGCTATCTTCTTAGCATTAGTAGGATTAGAACTTGCAGTATCTTTAATTCAAGCTTTTGTATTTACATTATTAGTATGTTCTTACTTAAAAGATGCTATCGAACTACATTAGATTTCACTAACAACCAAAAACATTTAATTTAATTAGTCTAAAAATAAATAAATAAGTTATACCCCCTCCTCACATTATACGATACCACTTAAGTTTACAAAAAAGAGTTACCTTTACCTTAATATAAAGTGGCTGGTAAAATTTAAAGTTTATTTACATAAATAGGAATGTGTAGTTAAATCTTTTTAAAAGAAGTTGAAATTAGGAATAGTGTTCATTGGTAAGATAAGACAATTGCTAATTGTTCGGGTTAGCAGCCCTTAGGTGTTCGAATCACCTCTATTCCGTATAAATAATTAAATTACTTTTTAATAAAAGTAAGAAATAAAACATAAATTAAAACTTTAAAAGAAAGTAAGCTAATATGGATGATAAAGATTAGTCACTGATTAATTTTTAATT